TCCACATTTTTTAACCTTCAAACAAAGGGTTGATGCTATCTTTTTTTAATATCGTATTAAAAAGAGACCCACGGTATTGACGCTGTATTCCTTGTAGTATAAACTTAGACATGAAAGATAAAAATAAATCTTCTAAATACTTCTAATAAAAATTTTTATTACAGTATTATATAGTTAAAGATCTTCGATGGCGAGTTTGATCCTGGCTCAGAATGAACGCTGGCGGTATGCTTAATACATGCAAGTCGAACGAAATATTTAGCACTTGTGTTAAATAATTTAGTGGCGAACGGGTGAGTAACACGTAAGAACTTACCCCTAGACGAGGTACAACAGTTGGAAACGACTGCTAATACCTCATATTACCGGAAGGTGAAAGAAGCAATTCGTCTAGGGCGAGGCTTGCGTCTGATTAGCTTGTTGGTGAGGTAAAGGCTTACCAAGGCGACGATCAGTAGTTGGTCTTAGAGGATGATCAGCCACATTGGGACTGAGACACGGCCCAAACTTTTACGGGAGGCAGCAGTAAGGAATTTTCCGCAATGGGCGCAAGCCTGACGGAGCAATACCGCGTGAAGGATGACGGCCCATGGGTTGTAAACTTCTTTTCTTGGAGAAGAATTCTGACGGTATCCAAGGAATAAGCATCGGCTAACTCCGTGCCAGCAGCCGCGGTAAGACGGGGGATGCAAGCGTTATTCGGAATTATTGGGCGTAAAGCGTCTGTAGGTGGTAAGGAAAGTGTAATGTTAAAGATCAGGGCTCAACCCTGGGAAAGCATTGCAAACTATCTTACTTGAGTTCGGTAGGGGCAGAGAGAATTCCCAGTGTAGCGGTGAAATGCGTAGATATTGGGAGGAAGACCGGTGGCGAAGGCGTTCTGCTGGGCCGTAACTGACACTCAGAGACGAAAGCTAAGGTAGCAAATAGGATTAGATACCCTAGTAGTCTTAGCTGTAAACGATGCACACTATGTTTTGCAATTTGCAGAGCAATAGCTAACGCGTTAAGTGTGCCGCCTGGGGAGTACATTCGCAAGGATGAAACTCAAAGGAATTGACGGGGACCCGCACAAGCGGTGGAGCATGTGGTTTAATTCGATGCAACGCGAAGAACCTTACCAAGAATTGACATGCTGCGAACGTTTACGAAAGTAAAAAGTCTATTAACTTAGTTAATAGCGCAGACACAGGTGGTGCATGGTTGTCGTCAGCTCGTGCCGTGAGGTGTTAGGTTAAGTCCTGCAACGAGCGCAACCCTTGTCTTTAGTTATATTCTAGAGAGACTGCCGGTGACAAACCGGAGGAAGGTGAGGATGACGTCAAATCAGCATGCCCCTTACATCTTGGGCGACTCACGTGCTACAATGGTCGGGACAAAGAGATGCTACCCTGCGAAGGTAAGCTAACCTCAAAAACCCGATCTCAGTTCGGATTGCAGGCTGCAACTCGCCTGCATGAAGTTGGAATCGCTAGTAATCGCAGGTCAGCCATACTGCGGTGAATACGTTCTCGGGTCTTGTACACACCGCCCGTCACACCATGGAAGTTGGTAATACCCGAAATCGCGCGTCTAACCTTCGGGAGGACAGTGCCTAAGGTAGGATCAGTGACTATGGTGAAGTCGTAACAAGGTAGCCGTACTGGAAGGTGTGGCTGGATTACCTCCTAAAAAAAAACAAAATATTATAAAAAACCGGGTACGGGCTATTAGCTCAGTTGGTTAGAGTACGCCCCTGATAAGGGCGGGGTCAGGTGTTCGAGTCTCCTATAGCCCATGGTGGTAAAGCCAATGGGGGTATAACTCAGTTGGTAGAGTGTTGCCCTTGCAAGGCAAAAGTCAGCGGTTCGAATCCGCTTACCTCCAAACCCGTATTTAAGTTAAAAACTAAAATATTCAATAAAAGTTGAACAAACCAAAAGCATTTGGTGGATCCCTAGGCACTTAGAGATGATGAAGGGCGTGGGCAACTGCGAAAAGCTCCGACGAGTTGAGCACAAACATTGACTCGGAGATTCCCGAATAGGGCAACCTCATAGTACCTTCTCTTAAATTCATAATAGAGAAAAGAAGTAACCCAGCGAATTGAAACATCTTAGTAGCTGGAGGAATAGAAAGCAAAAGCGATTTCCAAAGTAGTGGTGAGCGAAATGGAAACAGCCTAAACCAATAAATTTTTATTGGGGTCGTGGGAAAAACCGAAAAAAAGGACAAATAAAGAAAAAAGTGAAACAATTGAATGTTGTACCGTAGACGGTGAAAGTCCAGTAACTTTACTTTAAATCCTTTGGTTTTATCCCGAGTAGTATGGGACCCGTGAAATCCCGTATGAATCCACGAGGACCACCTCGTAAGGCTAAATATTCCTAAGTGACCGATAGCGCATAAGTACCGCGAGGGAAAGGTGAAAAGAACCCCAGTAGGGGAGTGAAATAGAACATGAAACCAAATGCTGACAATCAGTGGGAAGGGTTTAACCCTGACCGCGTACCTGTTGAAGAATGGGCCGGCGAGTTATATGTAGTGGCAGGTTAAAAAGGATCTTTGAAGCCATAGCGAAAGCAAGTCTGAATAGGGCGCTAAGTCACTATATATAGACCCGAACCCGGATGATCTAACCATGACCAGGATGAAACTTCGGTAACACGCAGTGAAGGTCCGAACCGACCGATGTTGAAAAATCGGCGGATGAGTTGTGGTTAGGGGTGAAATGCCAGTCGAATCCGGAGCTAGCTGGTTCTCCCCGAAATGTGTTGAGGCGCAGCGCTTCATAATGGGCTTTCTAGGGGTAAAGCACTGTATCGGTGCGGGCCGGGAGACTGGTACCAAATCGTAGCAAACTAAGAATACTAGAAACGCTTTCTATGAAGCAGTGAGACAGTGGGGGATAAGCTCCATTGTCGAGAGGGAAACAGCCCAGATCACCAGCTAAGGCCCCTAAATGATTCCTAAGTGTTAAAGGAGGTGAAGATGCACAAACAGCCAGAAGGTTTGCTTAGAAGCAGCCATCCTTTAAAGAGTGCGTAACAGCTCACTGGTCGAGCGTCTTTGCGCCGAAAATGGACGGGACTAAGGAATCTGCCGAAGCTGTGAAAGAATACCATATTCTTGGTAGGGGAGCGTTCTGCTATAGGGTGAAGTTTTTTCGTGAGAAAGAATGGACGAAGCAGAAGTGAGAATGTCGGCTTGAGTAGCGAAAACATCGGTGAGAATCCGATGCCCCGAAAACCTAAGGGTTCCTCCACAAGGCTCGTCCATGGGGGGTTAGTCAGGACCTAAGATCAGGCCGAAAGGCGTAGTCGATGGGAAGCAGGTCAATATTCCTGCACTTAATTTTTATTAGCACCGGGGGACGAAGCCGTTTGAGATGCAGTCGGCGAAGAAAGACTGAATTACATCAAGGCTTCCAAGAAAATCCCGTTCTGCTCTTAATAGGAATTAACCTGTACCACAAACTGACACAAGTGGGTAGGTCGAGAAGACCAAGGGGCGCGAGATAACTCTCTCTAAGGAACTCGGCAAAATGGCCCCGTAACTTCGGGAGAAGGGGTACCTATTTATAGGTCGCAGTGACCAGACCCAGGCAACTGTTTATCAAAAACACAGGTCTCCGCTAATTCGAAAGATGATGTATGGGGGCTGACGCCTGCCCAGTGCTGGAAGGTTAAGGAAGTTGGTTAGCTCAGGCGAAGCTAGCGACCGAAGCCCCAGTGAACGGCGGCCGTAACTATAACGGTCCTAAGGTAGCGAAATTCCTTGTCGGGTAAGTTCCGACCCGCACGAAAGGCGTAATGATCTGGGTACTGTCTCGGAGAGAGACTCGGCGAAATAGAAATGTCTGTGAAGATGCGGACTACATACACCTGGACAGAAAGACCCTATGAAGCTTTACTATAACTTGGCATTGGGTTCGGGCTTGATTTGCGCAGGATAAGTGGGAGGCGTTGAATTTTTCCTTTCGGGGGAAAATGAGCCAATGGTGAGATACCACTCTGATCAAGCTAGACCCCTAACTCTAGACCTTAAACAGGTTAGAGGACAATGTCAGGCGGGTAGTTTTTCTGGGGCGGAAGCCTCCTAAACGGTAACGGAGGCGTGCAAAGGTTCCCTCAAGCTGGACGGAAATCAGCTGTAGAGTGTAAAGGCAGAAGGGAGCTTGACTGCGAGACCTACAAGTCGAGCAGGGACGAAAGTCGGCCTTAGTGATCCGACGGTTCCGAGTGGAAGGGCCGTCGCTCAACGGATAAAAGTTACTCTAGGGATAACAGGCTAATCTCCCTCAAGAGTTCACATCGACAGGGAGGTTTGGCACCTCGATGTCGGCTTATCGCAACCTGGGGCGGAAGGGCGTCCCAAGGGTTGGGCTGTTCGCCCATTAAAGCGGTACATGAGCTGGGTTCAGAACGTCGTGAGACAGTTTGGTCCATATCCGGTGTATGCGTTAGAGTATTGAGAAGAGCCTTCCTTTGTACGAGAGGACCGGGGAGGACAAACCTCTGGTGTACCAGTTCTTTAAAAGGGAAACGCTGGGTAGCCATGTTTGGTTTGGATAACCGCTGAAAGCATCTAAGTGGGAAGCCAACTTCAAGATGAGTACTCTCTTTATAAGACCACAGCAAGACTAGCTGTTTGATAGGTATCAAGTGTAAGCCGTGTAAGCGGTGTAGCTGAGATATACTAACAGGTCGAACGAGTTTGACTTTAAAGTAAATTTATACAATGGGTTCCTCCTTCAATTAGGGGGAATCCGCAACAATTTGTCTGGTATCTATAGTACAGCACAAAGCACACTCATCCATTCCGAATTGAGTCGTTAAAGGTTGTACAGCGAAAATACTTGTATGGTAACGTACCGGGAAAATAGCTGATGCCAGGCATAGCCCCCATCGTCTAGAGGCCGAGGACATCTCCCTTTCACGGAGGAAACAGGGATTCGAATTCCCTTGGGGGTATTTTTTATAAAGCGCCTGCTTAGCTCAGCTGGTTAGAGCACCCGTCTCATACGCGGGGTGTCACTAGTTCAAATCTAGTAGCAGGTAGTTTTCTGATCATTTAATAGATCCAAAAAAATATTCTTTTTTGGTTATATTTTTGGCATGAATGAGTTAATTCTAAAATATATTTAAATTAATTATTTAAGTAACAGTAAAAAATGAAATTAGCTTATTGGATGTACGCAGGACCAGCTCATATTGGTACCTTACGTGTAGCTTCATCGTTTAAAAATGTACATGCTATTATGCATGCTCCGCTTGGAGATGACTATTTTAATGTAATGCGTTCAATGTTAGAACGCGAGCGCGACTTTACACCTGTAACTGCTAGTATTGTTGATCGACATGTATTAGCACGTGGTTCGCAAGAAAAAGTTGTAGAAAATATTATTCGTAAAGATAAAGAAGAAAAACCAGATTTAATTGTTTTGACTCCTACTTGTACATCAAGTATTCTTCAAGAAGATTTACAAAACTTTGTAGATCGGGCAACAACTGAATCTGAAGCAAATGTTTTATTAGCTGATGTAAATCATTACCGTGTAAATGAATTACAAGCTGCGGATCGAACTTTAGAACAGATTATTCGTTTTTGTTTAGAAAAAGCTGAACGTACTAAAACTATTGATGTTGAAAAAACTGAAAAACCTTCAGTTAACTTATTAGGTTTCTTTACGTTAGGGTTTCACCATACACATGATTGCCGTGAACTTTCACGTTTATTGGAAGATTTAGGAATACAAATTAATGCTATTGTTCCTGAAGGTGGAAAAATTGAAACGCTTTCAAAACTACCTAAAGCCTGGTTTAATTTAGTCCCTTATCGAGAAGTTGGATTAATGTCTGCGGAATATTTAAAAGAAAAGTATGACATGCCATATGTATCCCGTATTCCTATGGGAGTGGTAGAAACAAGTGAAACTATTAAAGAAATTCAACAGATATTAAATAAAATAGAACCTAGTAAAAAAGTTGATTTTTCCGAGTATATTAAAAATCAAAGCCAATTTGTTTCACAAGCTTCTTGGTTTTCGCGCTCTATTGATTGCCAAAACTTAACAAATAAAAAAGCTGTTGTTTTTGGTGATTCTACGCACGCGGCAGCTATTACGAAAGTCCTTGTTCGTGAAATGGGTATTGGTGTTTCTTGTGCAGGAACATATTGTACTCATGATGCTGATTGGTTCAGAGAACAAGTACAAGGTTATGTTGATGAAGTCTTTATTACTGATGACCATACTCAAGTTGGTGATATGATTGCTCGTTTAGAGCCATCAGCTATTTTTGGAACACAAATGGAACGTCATATTGGTAAACGATTAGATATTCCTTGTGGTGTTATTTCTGCCCCTGTTCATATTCAAAATTTCCCGTTAGGTTATCGACCATTTTTAGGGTATGAGGGATCAAACCAAATTGCAGATTTAGTTTATAATTCCTTTAGCTTAGGTATGGAGGACCATTTACTTGAAATTTTTGGTGGTCATGACACTAAAGAAGTAATCACTAAAGCATTGTCTACAGATGATTCATTTAAATGGACACCTGATGCTCAAAAAGAATTAAATAAAATTCCAGGATTTGTTCGAGGGAAGATAAAACGAAATACAGAAAAATTTGCTCGCGAAGAAGGAGTAAATACTATATCAATTGAAATTATGTATGCCGCAAAAGAAGCGGTTGGAGCTTAAACCTGACCACAATTTACTAACTCAACAATTTTATCCAACAAAAATATTTGTTTTCGTATTAGATGTTCAAATATTTTATGAAAGGGGTTCTGTTTTAAAAACAATACTCCCTTCAGGACAGATAAAATATATCTTTTTAAGTACAGCATTTGAAACATTTAAAATAGGGCGGTCTGTAGGTTTAGGGTGTATTGAAGGTAACAATTTTACTTGGGTTGATTTTTACCCGAACCCAACTTTCTCCCTATGTATTGAATGGGTTATTGCTTTTCTACGATATTTACATGTTTCCTTATTTTTCTTTTGTATCGTGTTTTACACTGAAATAAAGGAAAAAAGAGAACCTAAAGATATTTTTGGGTTATTTATTTATTATTTAATTTATTCTTTACACATCTCTGGTTGGGGATTACCCTTCCATCGACCATCTTTTAAATTATTTAGAGAAAGTAGGCATTTCTTATCCGTATGCTTAACAACTGTTAATGATTTACCTTTCATTAAGATTAATGAACTAGAAAAAGCCTATACGGATACGCGAACATCTTTATTAATGAGTGAAAAAGCAACTTTCGCTGAATTAAAAGAATTAGAAAATACAGAAATTCCTCTACCAAAAAAAATTAAAATAATTTATTGGATTTTGCAACAAGTTTCACAAAAAAAGATTTCTAATCAATTTAGTATGAATACTTGGGGAACTTGTGCTGATTTACTTTTGTATTATGCACAAAGTCTACGTTTATGGATTCCCTAAAGAGCTTGTGCTACTATAAAGAAAAAAGGTTTTTATGATTGCATTAAAGATTCTGGTTTATACAGTTGTGATTTTCTTTGTGTCACTGTTTATCTTTGGTTTTCTTTCTAATGACCCAGGTCGTAACCCAGGTGAAAAGTCTAGCTAATTAGTTTAGTCTTTTAATATTAGAAATTGCAAAAAATTATAATTTGAGTAGGAAAAAATGAGGCTTTTGTTGAACTAGTAAAGTTAACAAAAAAATATTATTGCCTCAAAGGTAAAATTCAAAAAAAAATGGTTGTTTCTACAGATAAGAAAACAGTCGGTGTTATTAGCCAAGTAATTGGTCCGGTTGTTGATGTAGCTTTCCCACCAGGGCAAATGCCAAATATTTATAACGCTTTAGTTATTAAAGGTACTTCTGCTTCAGGTGAAGAATATTCAATTACGTGTGAAGTTCAACAGTTACTAGGTGATCATGTTGTACGTGCCGTATCCATGAGTGCAACAGATGGTTTAATCCGTGGGTTAGAAGTAATTGATACTGGTGATGCTTTAAGTGTTCCAGTAGGTGAATCCACTTTAGGTCGTATTTTTAACGTATTAGGTGAGCCTGTAGATGAATTAGGTGATGTAGGTACAAACGATTCATTACCTATTCACCGTGCATCTCCTGAATTTACGAACTTAGATACTAAATTATCGATTTTCGAAACAGGAATTAAGGTAGTAGATTTATTAGCACCGTACCGTCGTGGTGGTAAGATTGGTTTATTTGGTGGAGCAGGTGTAGGTAAAACTGTTCTGATCATGGAATTAATCAATAACATCGCAAAAGCTCACGGTGGTGTATCTGTATTTGGTGGTGTAGGTGAACGTACGCGTGAAGGTAATGACCTTTACCAAGAAATGAAAGAATCTGGCGTAATTAACGACAAGAATCTTAAAGAGTCTAAAGTTGCACTAGTTTACGGACAAATGAATGAACCACCAGGTGCTCGTATGCGTGTAGGTTTAACTGCTTTAACTATGGCAGAATATTTCCGTGATATTAATAAACAAGACGTTTTATTATTCATTGATAATATTTTCCGTTTCGTACAAGCAGGTTCTGAAGTATCTGCATTATTAGGTCGTATGCCTTCTGCAGTAGGTTACCAGCCAACTCTAGCAACAGAAATGGGTGGTCTTCAAGAACGTATTACTTCTACGAAAGAAGGTTCTATTACTTCTATCCAAGCGGTTTATGTACCAGCGGATGATTTAACTGATCCAGCACCAGCAACTACGTTCGCGCATTTAGATGCAACAACAGTATTATCTCGTAACTTAGCTGCGAAAGGAATTTACCCTGCAGTAGATCCATTAGACTCTAAGTCTACTATGCTTCAGCCATGGATCGTAGGTGAAGAGCACTACACTTGTGCTCAACGTGTAAAAGGTACTTTACAACGTTACAAAGAGTTACAAGATATTATTGCAATTCTTGGTTTAGATGAATTATCTGAAGAAGATCGTTTAACTGTAGCGCGTGCTCGTAAATTAGAACGTTTCTTATCACAACCTTTCTTCGTAGCAGAAGTATTTACAGGGTCACCTGGTAAATACGTAAGTCTGGCAGAAACAATCCGTGGATTCAATATGATTCTTTCTGGTGAATTAGATGAGTTACCAGAACAAGCATTCTACTTAGTAGGTGATATTGATGAAGCTATTGAGCGTGCAAACAAATCGTAATAATAGGGGGTAAAAATTAAGAATGACTTTAAAAGTTTCACTTATTACTCCAGATTGTGTACTTTGGGATGGACCTGTAGAAGAAGCTCTTCTATCTACAACTACAGGTTTAATGGGTATTTTACCTAATCATGCTCCATTATTAACAGCTTTGGAAATCGGTCCATTACGTTTACGTAATGAAAATAAAGAATGGTTATCGTTCGCAGTTATGGGTGGTTTTGCTACTATTAAAGATAATGCGTTAACGTTAATTGTTAATCAAGCTGAATCGGGTACTTCTTTAGAAAAAGCAACTGTTGAAGAAAATTTATCAAAAGCTAAAGCAGCTTTAGAAGAAGCTTCAACGCCTGCTGATTTAATTGAAGCTCAAATTGCTTACCGTAAAGCTAAAGCTCGTTTTGAAGCTACTTTACCAAAATCTTAAGTTAATTAGTAATTTAAAATGGCAAAAAAGAGTGTAATAGCACGAAATATTAAACGTAAAGAGTTAAGTCAAAAATATATGGGGTTACGTGTTTGGTTAAAAAACCAAATTAAACGTACTTCTAATTTAAGTACTCGTTTACGTCTTCATGCTCTGATTCAAAGTTTGCCTAAAAATAGTAGTCCAACACGAACTGAATCACGTTGTCAGGTAACTGGTCGTCCAAAAGCGGTTTACCGTGATTTTGGTGTATCACGTCATGTTTTTCGTGAATTAGCTAATGAAGGTCTACTTCCTGGAGTTGTCAAATCCAGTTGGTAATTTTCTTGTTATTTTTCTAATAAAGGAGAATAACAAATAAAAAACAAAAAAAATGCCTAGAACCCAACGGAATGCAAATTTTATTGATAAAACGTTCGGTGTTATAGCAGATATTTTATTACAGACTTTACCAACACCGAAGCGAGAAAAAGAAGCATTTGCTTATTATCGTGACGGCATGTCAGCTCAGGCTGAAGGTGAATATGCTGAAGCGCTTCAGAATTATTTCGAAGCGCTTCGGCTAGAATCTGATGCATACGATCGAAGTTTTATTTTATATAATATAGGTTTAATTCACACAAGTAATGGAGACCATGCACGAGCTTTAGATTACTATGCTCAAGCATTAGAGCGAAATCCTTCGTTACCTCAGGCTTTAAATAACATTGCTGTAATCTATCATTACCGAGGAGAACAAGCTTTGGAATTAGGTCAAGATCAAGTATCAAAAATTCTTTTTGATAAAGCAGCAGATTATTGGTTAGAAGCTATACGTTTAGCTCCTGATAATTATATTGAAGCTCAAAATTGGTTAAAAGTGACAGGTCGAATCGATTCGTAAAAATACTTTAATGGTCAAACACACACTTGTTGGTTTTAAGTCTTTTTGTTATTATTTTAAAAGAACCGTCTAAGTTATTAACTTGTACTAAATCAGTACATTGTAACTTAGACGTTAAAAAGATCCTCAGTAGCTCAGGGGTAGAGCGATCGGCTGTTAACCGATTTGTCGTAGGTTCAAATCCTACCTGGGGAGTGTGCGGATATCGTATAAGGGTAATACCTTAGCCTTCCAAGCTAAAGCTGCGGGTTCGAGTCCCGCTATCCGCTTTTTTATAGTAAACTAAAGTCGTATACAAAAAAAGTATACACTAGATAAGAAATAAGGAATTAATTATTTCTTTTCATAATTCTCAAAAACTATAATTTAACAATGACTATTGCCTTAGGTGATGTAAAAAACCAACGTGGTTTGTTTGACGATCTTGATGATTGGTTACGCCGCGATCGTTTCGTATTTGTAGGTTGGTCAGGTATCCTTCTATTCCCATGTGCTTACTTCGCAGTGGGTGGTTGGTTCACTGGAACAACTTTTGTAACTTCTTGGTACACTCATGGTTTAGCAAGCTCTTACTTAGAAGGTTGCAACTTCTTAACAGCTGCAGTTTCTACTCCAGCTAACAGTGTAGGACACTCTCTATTACTTCTATGGGGTCCAGAAGCACAAGGAAACTTCACTCGTTGGTGTCAATTAGGAGGTCTTTGGACTTTCGTTGCTCTTCATGGTTCATTCGGTTTAATCGGTTTCATGCTACGTCAGTTTGAAATTGCACGTTCCGTTAAAATCCGTCCATACAACGCAATTGCTTTCTCTGCTCCAATTGCAGTTTTCGTTTCTGTTTTCCTAATTTACCCATTAGGACAATCTGGTTGGTTCTTCGCTCCAAGTTTTGGTGTTGCTGCAATCTTCCGTTTCATCTTATTCTTCCAAGGTTTCCACAACTGGACACTTAACCCGTTCCACATGATGGGTGTAGCTGGTGTTCTAGGTGCTGCACTATTATGTGCGATCCATGGTGCAACTGTAGAGAACACTCTATTCGAAGATGGTGATGGTGCAAACACTTTCCGTGCATTCAACCCAACACAATCAGAAGAAACTTACTCTATGGTTACTGCTAACCGTTTCTGGTCTCAAATTTTTGGTGTAGCTTTTGCTAACAAGCGTTGGCTTCACTTCTTTATGTTATTTGTACCAGTAACTGGTCTTTGGATGAGTGCTATTGGTGTAGTAGGTTTAGCTTTAAACTTACGTGCTTACGATTTCGTATCACAAGAAATTCGTGCTGCTGAAGATCCAGAGTTCGAAACATTCTACACTAAAAACATCCTACTAAACGAAGGTATTCGTGCTTGGATGGCTGCTCAAGATCAACCGCATGAAAAATTAGTATTCCCTGAGGAGGTATTACCACGTGGAAACGCTCTTTAATGAAACACTTTTACTTGGTGGTCGTAACCAAGAGACTACTGGTTTTGCTTGGTGGGCAGGAAATGCGCGTCTAATTAACCTTTCTGGTAAATTATTAGGTGCTCACGTAGCTCACGCAGGTTTAATTGTTTTTTGGGCAGGTGCAATGAACTTATTTGAAGTTGCACACTTCGTACCTGAAAAACCAATGTACGAACAAGGTTTAATCCTTCTTCCACACTTAGCTACTTTAGGGTACGGTGTTGGTGCAGGTGGTGAAGTTATTGATAGCTACCCATACTTTGTTTCTGGTGTATTACACTTAATTTCTTCTGCTGTTTTAGGCTTCGGTGGTATTTACCACGCTTTAGTAGGTCCAGAAACTTTAGAAGAATCATTCCCTTTCTTTGGTTACACTTGGAAAGATAAGAACAAAATGACTACTATCTTAGGTATTCACTTAATCTTATTAGGTTGTGGTGCATGGCTTCTTGTAATTAAAGCTACTTTATTAGGTGGTGTTTATGACACATGGGCTCCAGGTGGTGGTGATGTTCGTATCATCTCTAACCCGACTTTAAGTCCAGGTCCTATCTTTGGTTACTTATTCCGTTCTTTCTTCGGTGGTGACGGTTGGATTTGTGGTGTAGATAACATGGAAGATATCATTGGAGGCCACATTTGGATTGGTACTCTTGAGATCTTTGGTGGTCTATGGCACATTTTAACTAAACCTTGGGGTTGGGCACGTCGTGCTTTCGTATGGTCTGGTGAGGCTTACCTATCTTACAGTCTTGCAGCTATCGCTGCAATGGGATTAATTGCTGTTCCTATGTCTTGGTACAACAATACTGCTTACCCAAGTGAATTCTTTGGCCCTACTGGTCCAGAAGCTTCACAAGCTCAAGCATTTACTTTCCTTGTACGTGACCAACGTTTAGGTGCTAACGTAGCATCCGCTCAAGGTCCAACTGGTCTAGGTAAATACTTAATGCGTTCTCCTACTGGTGAAATCATTTTCGGTGGTGAAACTATGCGTTTCTGGGATTTCCGTGGTCCATGGGTAGAACCTCTACGTGGTCCAAATGGTTTAGATCTAAATAAACTTAAGAACGATATTCAGCCTTGGCAAGAACGTCGATCTGCAGAATACATGACTCATGCTCCATTAGGTTCATTAAACTCTGTAGGTGGTGTAGCAACTGAGATTAACGCTGTAAACTACGTTAACCCTCGAAGCTGGTTAGCTTGTTCACACTTCGTTTTAGGTTTCTTATTCTTCGTAGGTCACTTATGGCATGCTGGACGTGCTCGTGCTGCTGCTGCAGGTTTCGAGAAAGGTATTAACCGTGAAACTGAATACAGTCTATCACTACGTCCTCTTGACTAAATGTATCTTATAAGCTAACTTTAATTACGAGTTAGTATTATTTATTCCTCTAAAACCTTATTAAGGTTTAGAGGAATAAGGGTCGATGTCCGAGCGGTTAAAGGAGACGGATTGTAAATCCGTTGGCTATGCCTACGCTGGTTCAAATCCAGCTCGGCCCATTTTTATAATAAAAGTTTACCCAGTATTTTTATACAGTAAACTTTAGAATTCATACAAAGTTTAAATATTACTAAAGACAAAAAAAAAGCCCTTAAGAATTTATAAAATCCTTAAGGGCTTTTTTTTTTAGAGTATACGGAACAGACGGGACTCGAACCCGCAACTTCCGCCGTGACAGGGCGGTGCTCTAACCAATTGAACTACTGTTCCTCTATGGTAAATTTATGATAGCATAACTGAGTATTAATAGTCTACATATGTAGTGTTTTCTCTAAAAGAATTATAGGTTTACTTAGATCCCTTCTTCTTAAGAAGAAGGAACCTAAATAAAATGCGCGGCTTTAGAAGTTCAATTGATCTCCACGTCTATATTGAAGATACGCTGTAACAAATAAACCAAAAATTGTTACAGGAACTAACCCTAGCACAATTCCTGATAATAAAATCTCAACCATACTGTTTAAATAAATAATTAAATAAGTTTAATTTTCGTTAAACCTAGGTAAAACGCTAATGCAGTAACAAGCGCTAACCCTAAAAAACCGATATAACCAAATAAAGCCATAATGTGATTTGTCTAAAAATGAAATTAGAAGTTCATGTCAGCTAACTGAACTTTCTCGAATTGTTTCTTCTTCAATACTAGGAAGATTTGAGCTACACAGATAGTGAAAAGGAAAACAATTAAACCAATTACACGTAAAGGGTTTTGTAATACAATCTCAGTATCAGCTTGTCCAAAACCACCCACATTTGGATTATTTGTTAAAGGTTGATCTGCTGCAAGAGTATCACCCACTTTCACTAGTAATGTAGGTCCTGCAGGGATAGTTGTATTAACTGTTTTATCTGCATCTTTATCGAAGATAGAAATTACACTCTTACCTTCCGGATCTGTATCAATTGCAGTAATTGCACCTTTTGCCGGAGAAGTATAAACTGTGTTATTACTTTTCTCACCAGAAGGGTATACTTGACCACGACCGCGGTTACCACCTAAGTATACTGGAAACTTAAGGAAGTTTTTCGGGTCTTTCGGAGACAATACAGGGAAAACCATATCAGAATATTTCTTACCTGGTAATGGTCCTACAACGATAATGTTTTTCTTATCAGCTGCATAAGGCTGGAAGAATAATTTCCCTACTTTAGTTGAAATCTCTTCAGGAATACGATCTTTAGGGGCAATTTCAAAACCTTCTGGAAGGATTAAAACAGCACCAACATTTAAACCACCTTTTTTACCATTCCCTAGAACTTGCTTTAATGACTGATCATAAGGGATATGAATATTAGCTTCAAATACTGTATCTGGGAAAACCGCTTGAGGCATTTCAATATCTACAGGTTTTTGAGCTAAATGGCAGTTTGCACATACAATTCGCCCGTTTGCTTCACGCGGATAATCATATCCTTGTTGTGCAAAAATTGGGTATGCCTGGCTAGGCGAACTTAGTGCGATGAAACCGAAAATGAAAGCAAAAAAGCCAATCAATTTACGCATTTTTATCTTGTTTATATTAAGATTAATATTCAAATTTTCTTCGTAACGGGCAAGAAGGGATTCGAACCCCTGACACCGTGGTTCGTAGCCACGTGCTCTAGTCCACTGAGCTACAAGCCCTCAAGTTTATTGTAGCATAAACTTTTTTGGTTAATTAATGGTAGAGTCGCGGTAATTTTCGTCCGCGACATCTTGATCCCATTTTGGTAAGTTTTTACTTTCAACAAAAGCTTGTTGATACCAATCCCCAAGGGGTTCATGAGCATAAAATGTATTCCAACCGCCAGTTGGTACATTTGCCATACGATTAGTAATTTCATCCATCCACCATTTTTTCAAACCTAAACCTTTTAAATTTTTCAGGTCTTTATTTTCTCTTTTTTGGTATTTTTGGATTGATGTTTGCTTTTGAAGATCTTCAAGCGCTTTTTTCACTTGAGAATTCGTAATTTTTGATACACCTCGATTTTGTAGAATTATTTTGTCTGCAATACTTTGTAAACTGGCTCCTGTTAAACCTGTAGTTAATGGTCCTAGTTCTTGCCAATTTTCTTTCGTCAAAGTATGGCCTACTTTTTTGAAATTGTGTTGTAGTAAATTAATTCGTTGTGGTTGATTTAATGGTTTTAGCCAAATGATACGTTCAAAACGACCTGGACGTAAAAGAGCACGGTCCATCCCCTCTAAGGAGTGTGTTGCACCCATTACAATAACACCTTTTCGTTTTTGTAAGCCATCTAATTCAATAAGAAAATGAGTTAATAACGTCATTTCTTTGTGACAAGATTCTTTTTCACTTAGGTCTTTTAGAGAGTAACTTGTTTTTGTTTTTTGTATCTCATTTCGATTCTTAAACATCACTGGAGTTAAAACTCCTTTTTGAGTTACTGTAACTGGGTCACTTGGTCGATTTCCTAAAGTTCCCATATCATCCAAAAATAAAATTGAAGGACTCCATTTTTGGGCTAAACGGAAAATTTCACGGATCTTATACCAGACGTTTCGTGATCCCGCATAAAAATGCGAAACTGTTTCACAAATAATCGGTAAATTAGCTTCATACGCAAATGCTTGAGCTAGAGTTGTTTTACCGGTTCCGGGAGGACCCACTAATAAAATTCCTTTAGGTACATATGATGAAGGTTCGCTTGTTTTATTTCCACGCAGGAAACAAATCCATTCTGTTAAGTAACTCAGAGTAGCATCAGGTAATAATACATTTTTTAAACGTTTTGTATTTTTATCAGGCCATAAAACGAGAGTTTCTTTATATGTAGGTTTTCGGAAAAAATTTACTGTAAAAACTATAACACTAGCAAACCAAAAAATTCCATAAAAATTTAAAGGTATTTGCAAATAAGTCAAAAACGATTGAGGGGGCTGAACTAATTCAATTTTACTAACCCCTTCTCCCTGGTTATAAATTATTTGTCTGGCTCGAGCCATTTTGTTATTTTTAATCGTTATAAATAAAACGTGTCGGGTTTTCTTTTAAAAGTGCTTTCGCTAAAGCAATAGATTTAGTAGCTTGGTCTAATGCTTTCTTCTTCCAAGCATGTTTTCTAATTCTTGTTTTGCTTTTTGATTTTCGCTTTTTAGGAACAGCCATAATAATAAATAATAGTAATTTCTAAAGAAAAAAAGTATATGTAAAGAATGATCGGAGAGGGAGGGATTCGAACCCTCGGTAGCCTTTCAACTACGCTAGTTTTCAAGACTAGTACATTCGTCCACTCTGTCACCTCTCCTGGGAATCACTTTATAATCTTTACTTGTGTATATATTAACAAAATAGGGTAATTCATGTAACCATTGAGCCCTTATTTTTTATGGCAAAATGATTAATGAAACTAAAATAAAATCAATCTTTTTTAGATAATTTAAAAATAAATTCTTAAATTACAAAAATCTGTTTCGATTTTTTAAATAACACAAAATTCACAACAATGACTATAAGTACTCCTAATCAAGAGAAAAAAGTAAAAGTTGTCGTGGATCGTGATCCGGTACCTACTACTTTTGAGAAGTGGGCAGTTCCAGGTCATTTTTCACGTTCTCTTGCAAAAGGACCTACAACTACTAAATGGGTCTGGGATCTTCACGCCGATGTGCATGACTTTGACAGTCATACATCAGACCTAGAAGATATTTCTAGAAAAGTTTTCAGTGCTCATTTTGGTCAGTTAGGTATTATTTTAATTTGGATCAGTGGGATGTTTTTCCATGGTGCTCGTTTTTCAAACTACGAGTCATGGTTAATGGATCCTACAGGTATTAAACCTAGTGCTCAAGTTGTTTGGCCTGTAGTAGGTCAAGAAATCTTAAATGATGATGTAGGTGGTGGTTTCCAAGGTATTCAAATTACTTCTGGATTCTTCCATATTTGGCGTGCTGCCGGAATTACTACTGAACTTGAACTATATAGTACTGCAATTGGTGGTTTATGTTTAGCAGGTGCTATGTTCTTTGCTGGTTGGTTCCATTACCATAAAGCAGCTCCAAGATTAGCTTGGTTCCAAAACGTAGAATCTATGTTAAACCATCATTTAGCTGGTTTATTAGGTTTAGGTTGTTTAGGTTGGGCTGGACACCAAATTCATATTGCATTACCTATTAATGCTTTATTAGATATGGGTGTAGACCCTAAAGAAATTCCTTTACCTCATGAATTTCTAATCAACCGCGATTTAATGGCGCAAATCTTCCCAAGTTTTGCTTTAGGGCTTCGTCCATTCTTTACATTTGATTGGGCAGCATATTCAGATTTCCTTACTTTTAAAGGTGGTCTAAACCCTCAAACAGGTAGCCTTTGGATGACAGATATTGCTCACCATCACCTTGCATTAGCTGTTTTATTTATTGTAGCTGGTCATATGTACCGTACTAATTGGGGTATTGGTCACAGCATGAAAGAAATCTTAGAAGCACATCGTGGACCATTCACTGGTGAAGGTCACAAAGGACTTTATGAGATTTTAACTACATCATGGCATGCTCAGTTAGCTTTAAACTTAGCAATGCTTGGTTCACTTTCAATCATCGTAGCTCACCATATGTATGCTATGCCTCCATATCCATACATTGCTACTGATTATGGTACAGGTATTTGTCTATTCACACATCATATGTGGATTGGTGGTTTCTGTATTGTAGGTGCAGGTGCACATGCTTCCATTTTTATGGTTCGTGATTATGATCCGACTAATAACTACAACAATGTTTTAGATCGTGTAATTCGTCACCGTGATTCGATTATTGCTCATTTAAACTGGGTTTGTATTTTCCTAGGTTTACATTCTTTTGGTTTATACATTCATAACGATACTATGAGTGCTTTAGGTCGTCCACAAGATATGTTCACGGATACTGCAATTCAATTACAACCGGTATTTGCACAATTCGTACAAAACACTCATGTAGTAGCACCACAATTAACAGCTCCTGGAGCTGATGTAGCTACAAGTTTAAGTTGGGGTGGTAACGATATTGTTGCAGTTGGTGGTAAAGTAGCAATGATGCCTATTTCTTTAGGAACTGCAGATTTCTTAGTACACCATATTCATGCGTTTACTATTCATGTAACAGCTTTAATTTTATTAAAAGGTACATTATTCTCTCGTAGTTCTCGTTTAATCCCAGATAAAGCAAACTTAGGTTTCCGTTTCCCTTGTGATGGACCTGGACGTGGTGGTACATGTCAGGTATCTGGTTGGGATAACGTTTTCTTAGGATTATTCTGGATGTACAACTGTATTTCTATTGTTATTTTCCACTTTAGTTGGAAGATGCAATCGGATGTTTGGGGTCGTGTAAGTGCTTCAGGTGCTGTCTCTCACATTACAGGAGGAAACTTTGCACAAAGCTCAACAACTATTAACGGTTGGTTACGTGATTTCTTATGGGCTCAATCCTCACAAGTAATTCAATCTTATGGTTCTCCGTTATCTGCTTACGGTTTAATGTTCTTAGGAGCACACTTCGTATGGGCATTTAGTTTAATGTTCTTATTTAGTGGTCGTGGTTACTGGCAAGAATTAATTGAATCTATTGTTTGGGCACATAATAAATTAAAAGTAGCTCCTGCAATTCAACCTCGTGCTTTAAGTATTACGCAAGGTCGTGCAGTAGGTGTTGCTCATTATCTACTTGGGGGTATTGCAACGACTTGGTCGTTCTTCCTTGCTCGTATTCTAGCAGTAGGATAAAAACCACTGCTCTTTTTTTTAATAACTTTATCTAGAGAAATCTCTTATGGCAAAAAAATTCCCGAAATTTAGCCAAGCTTTAGCAGAAGATCCTACTACACGACGATTGTGGTTTGGTATTGCAACTGCACATGACTTTGAAGCTCATGACGGAATGACAGAGCAAACACTTTACCAAAAGATTTTTGCTTCTCATTTTGGACAGCTTGCTATTATTTTCTTATGGACTTCAGGAAACTTATTCCATGTTGCTTGGCAAGGTAACTTTGAACAATGGGTACTTGATCCATTAAATGTTCGTCCTATTGCACATGCGATTTGGGATCCACATTTTGGTCAACCTGCGGTTGAAGCGTTCACTCGCGGTGGTGCTGATGGTCCTGTAAATATTGCATATTCTGGGGTTTACCAATGGTGGTACACTATCGGTATGCGTACTAATGCAGACTTATACCAAGGATCTATTTTCCTTTTATTAGTATCTGCTTTAGTTTTATTTGGTGGTTGGTTACATTTACAACCAGCTTTCCGTCCAGGTGTATCTTGGTTCAAAAATGCAGAATCACGCTTAAATCACCATTTATCTGGTCTTTTTGGTGTTAGTTCGCTTGCTTGGACTGGTCACTTAGTGCACGTAGCTATTCCAGAATCACGTGGTATTCATGTTCGTTGGGATAACTTATTAACGACATTACCACACCCGTTAGGTTTAATGCCTTTCTTTACAGGTCAATGGGCGTTATACGCACAAAACCCTGATACAGTTAATCACCAATTCAGTACATCTGAAGGTGCCGGAACTGCTATCTTAACTTTCTTAGGTGGTTTCCATCCACAAACACAAAGTCTATGGCTTACTGATATGGCTCATCACCATTTAGCAATTGCAGTAGTCTTTATTGTGGCTGGTCATATGTACCGTACTAACTTTGGGTTAGGTCATAGTATGCGTCAAATTCTTGATGCTCATGCTGCACCGTCCGGTTCTTTAGGTGCGGGTCACCGAGGATTATTCGATACTGTAAATAATTCATTACACTTCCAATTAGGCTTAGCTTTAGCTTCCTTAGGTGTTGTTTGTTCATTAACTGCTCAGCATATGTATTCATTACCAGCATATGCATTCATTAACCAGGACTTTACAACACAAGCTGCACTTTATACTCACCACCAATATATTGCTGGTTTCATTATGTGTGGTGCTTTTGCTCATGGTGCTATTTTCTTCATTCGAGATTATGACCCAGAAGCAAATAAGGATAACGTTTTAGCACGTATCTTAGATCATAAAGAAGCGATTATTTCTCATTTAAGTTGGGTTTCCCTATTTTTAGGTTTCCATACATTAGGCTTATACGTACATAATGATGTAATGCAAGCTTTTGGTACACCTGAAAAACAAATTTTAATCGAACCTGTTTTCGCACAATGGATTCAAGCAGCTCAAGGTAAAACGCTTTATGGTTTTGATGTACTTCTTGCTAACTCAAACAGCCCTGCTGTTACCGCTAGTCAGAGTGTTTGGTTACCTGGTTGGTTAGATGCAATTAACGGTACAACAAACTCAGTCTTTTTACCAATTGGTCCTGGTGATTTCTTAGTTCACCATGCTATTGCGTTAGGTCTTCATACTACAACATTAATTTTAGTTAAGGGTGCATTGGATGCACGTGGTAGTAAATTAATGCCAGATAAAAAAGATTTTGGTTATAGTTTCCCGTGTGATGGTCCAGGTCGTGGTGGTACATGTGATATTTCTGCATGGGATGCCTTTTATCTAGCAGTATTCTGGATGTTAAATACTATTGGTTGGGTTACTTTCTACTGGCATTGGAAACATTTAGGTATTTGGCAAGGCAATACAACGCCATTTGATGAATCTTCAACTTATATTATGGGTTGGTTACGTGATTATTTATGGTTAAACTCTTCACAACTAATTAATGGTTACAATCCATTTGGTATGAACAGTTTATCTGTATGGGCTTGGATGTTCTTATTTGGGCATTTAATTTATGCAACTGGTTTCATGTTCCTAATTTCTTGGCGTGGTTACTGGCAAGAATTAATTGAAACTTTAGCATGGGCTCATGAACGTACACCTTTAGCTAGTTTAGTTCGTTGGCGTGATAAGCCTGTAGCTTTATCTATTGTACAAGCTCGTTTAGTAGGTTTAACTCACTTCTCAGTAGGTTTTGTATTAACTTATGCAGCCTTCTTAATTGCGAGTACTTCTGCTAAATATGGTTAGAATGCAAAAAAATGAATTAATTTAACATTTTTTTAAATTCCCTACTAGCCCTTTTTGTTCTTTTTATATTAAAATAAGAACAAAGGGGGCACACAGTAATCCCTTTTGAATTCTATTTAATTTTTAATTTAACGTTATATGCCCACAATCCAACAACTGGTGCGCAAATCTCGAAAGAGTAAGCCTGAAAAGGACCCATCACCAGCGTTAAACAAATGCCCTCAAAGACGTGGTGTATGTACTCGTGTATATACTACGACACCTAAAAAGCCTAACTCTGCTTTACGCAAAGTAGCTCGTGTTCGTTTAACAACTGATTTTGAAGTCACTGCTTATATTCCTGGGATTGGTCACAATTTACAAGAACATGCAATTGTATTAGTTCGTGGAGGCCGTGTAAAAGATTTACCTGGTGTTCGTTATCACATTGTTCGTGGTACATTAGACGCTGCAGGTGTAGATTCACGTACAAATGGACGTTCGAAGTATGGAACACGTAAGTAATCAAGATAATTTGTTTATTGGTAAAGGCCGTCGTAAACGAGCAATTGCTCGAATTAGTCTTTTACCAAAACCGTCAGAGTCCTCTGAATCTCCATATTCTTGTCAAATTAATGGACAACCTTTACAGTCATATTTTGGTAATGACCCTTTTAGCTTATTAACGGTAGAAGGTCCTTTAAAATTATTAGCTGAACAAGAACATCCATTTTTAGATGTAGAAGTAAAAGTTCGAGGCGGCGGTTTAAGTAGTCAAGCTGAGGCCATTAGATTAGGTCTTTCAAAAGCTTTAGTTGCTATGCAACCTCCTTTACGCCATTTATTACGTGAACAAGGTTTTTTAACTTCTGATGCACGCCGTAAAGAGCGTAAAAAATATGGTTTAAAGAAAGCTCGTAAAGCTTCTCAATTCTCAAAACGTTAATTCTGTTATGTCTGTTTTTCAAATTTTACGCTTATTATTTGCTTTTTTAACAATATTTTTCACTTTATTTTGGAATCAAAGTAATAACCGATTTGCTTCACAGACTTCAGAAATAGGTATGTTTTCAAATTATCCACAAGCAAAGAGCTTTTTAAATTCCGCTACTCTTTGGAGTATATTAGGTTTTTTATTGTGTTTAATTCTTGAAAATAAATTTTAACTTTTTAGCATAATCCATTAAGGGTTATGCTAAAAGGCCCAATCCGCTTAAAAGTACATTAGTACTAACTAAGGTGAGCATAGTCGGTTCAATCCCGTCATTGGGCTTTTAAGTATGCCTGTGGTATACTAATGGAAAAACGTAAATTAAGTTCTTCGCTTATGCATAAGCCTTTTAATTTTTAGTCATATGAATTTAGAATTAGTATTACAATTACTTACTCTTATTTTAATTTTAGCTGCCGGTCCGGCTGTAATTTTCTTAGTTTCTTTACGTCGAGGTAATCTTTAATTAAAGAAATATAAACTTTTCTTATTAACTCTTAGTGGTATCCTAAAAGTAAGAAATAAAAAAATAGGCAGATATTAACGCACAAATTGAAAATTGTGTTTTGCATGGCTCCACAAACTGCAACGAAAACTCAAGCCGGATTCAAAGCCGGTGTACAAGACTACCGTCTAACTTACTACACTCCAGATTACCAAACTCTAGATACTGATGTATTAGCTGCATTCCGTATGACTCCTCAACCAGGTGTTCCTGCAGAAGAAGCTGGTGCTGCTGTAGCTGCTGAGTCTTCTACTGGTACTTGGACTACTGTATGGACTGATGGTCTTACTAACTTAGACCGTTACAAAGGTCGTTGTTACAACATCGAACCTGTAGCTGGTGAAGAAAACCAATACATCGCTTATGTAGCATACCCATTAGATCTATTCGAAGAAGGTTCTGTTACTAACTTATTTACTTCAATCGTAGGTAACGTATTCGGTTTCAAAGCATTACGTGCACTTCGTCTAGAAGATTTACGTATTCCAGTTGCTTACGCTAAGACTTTCCAAGGTGCTCCACACGGTATTCAAAGTGAGCGTGACCGTTTAAACAAATACGGTCGTTCTTTCTTAGGTTGTACTATTAAGCCTAAGTTAGGTCTATCTGCTAAGAACTACGGACGTGCTTGTTACGAGTGTCTACGTGGTGGTCTAGATTTCACTAAGGATGATGAGAACGTAAACTCTCAACCATTCATGCGTTGGCGTGATCGTTTCTTATTCGTAGCTGAGGCAACTATGAAATCTCAAGCTGAAACTGGTGAGATTAAAGGTCATTACTTAAACGCTACTGCTGGTAACGTTGATGAAATGTTAAAGCGTGCTGCTTTCGCTCGTGAATTAGGTGTACCTATCGTAATGCACGATTACTTAACTGGTGGTTGGACTGCTAACACTACTTTAGCTTCATACTGTCGTGATAACGGTCTATTACTACACATTCACCGTGCAATGCACGCGGTTATTGACCGTCAGAAGAACCATGGTATGCACTTCCGTGTATTAGCTAAGTCTCTACGTATGTCTGGTGGTGACCACTTACACTCTGGTACTGTAGTAGGTAAACTAGAAGGTGAGCGTGACATTACTTTAGGTTTCGTTGACTTAATGCGTGATCCATACATTGAGAAAGATCGTTCTCGTGGTATTTTCTTCACTCAAGATTGGGCTTCTTTACCAGGTGTAATGCCAGTAGCTTCTGGTGGTATTCACGTATGGCACATGCCAGCTCTAGTTGAGATCTTCGGTGATGATGCTTGTCTACAGTTCGGTGGTGGTACTTTAGGTCACCCTTGGGGTAACGCTCCAGGTGCTTGTGCTAACCGTGTTGCTTTAGAAGCTTGTGTACAAGCTCGTAACGAAGGACGTGACTTAGCTCGTGAAGGTGGTGACATCATCCGTGCTGCTTGCAAGTGGAGTCCTGAATTAGCTTCAGCTTGTGAAGTTTGGAAAGAAATTAAGTTCGAATTCGAAGCTGTAGATACTATCTAGTAATCCAACAGATTAGATTTCGGTTTATTCTTAACGAACTAAACTGCAATATAAAGGCTCCTAGCTTCTTTTATAGAAGCTAGGGGCCTTTTTTTTTGCCTTTTTTATACAGAAAACAAAAAAATTCAAAATATCCTATCTATATTCCGAGTTTTACAGGGCTCTTTTAAACGAAACTAAAAAATCCTGTTTTGCTTATGTGCAATAATTCATCTCAAGGCTAGGAGTGGCGATGGTTTTAATATTAATAAAAAGAACGTAGTACTCTTGCAATAATGGGGGGTGATTTTTGTATGATATATTATAAGTAATACGATGAATTAAATAGGCTTCGTAGGTCCCATATTTTATATTACTTTTTATTTTTGGAAATTTAACCATGACTGCTATTTTAGAAAAACGCGAATCCTCAACTCTTTGGGCTCGTTTTGCTGAGTGGGTTACTAGCATCGAAAACCGTTTATACATCGGTTGGTTTGGTGTACTAATGATCCCTTGCCTTTTAACTGCAACTTCTGTATTCATCATCGCTTTTATCGCTGCACCTCCAGTAGATATCGATGGTATCCGTGAGCCAGTATCTGGTTCTTTACTATACGGTAACAACATCATCTCTGGTGCTGTTATCCCTACTTCAAACGCTATCGGCTTACACTTCTACCCAATCTGGGAAGCTGCTTCTTTAGATGAGTGGTTATACAACGGTGGTCCTTACCAATTAATCGTTTGTCACTTCTTCATCGGAATCTGTGCTTACATGGGTCGTGAGTGGGAATTATCTTTCCGTTTAGGTATGCGTCCATGGATCGCTGTAGCTTACTCTGCACCAGTTGCAGCTGCTACTGCAGTATTCATCATCTACCCATTAGGACAAGGTTCTTTCTCTGATGGTATGCCTCTAGGTATCTCTGGTACTTTCAACTTCATGATCGTATTCCAAGCTGAGCATAACATCTTAATGCACCCATTCCACATGTTAGGTGTAGCTGGTGTATTCGGTGGTTCCCTATTCTCCGCTATGCACGGTTCTCTAGTAACTTCATCTTTAATCCGTGAAACTACTGAGAACGAATCTGCTAACGAAGGTTACCGTTTCGGACAAGAAGAAGAAACTTACAACATTGTTGCTGCACACGGTTACTTTGGTCGTTTAATCTTCCAATACGCTTCTTTCAACAACTCTCGTTCTTTACACTTCTTCTTAGCAATCTGGCCAGTAGTTGGTATCTGGATGACTGCTTTAGGTATCTCCACTATGGCGTTTAACTTAAACGGTTTCAACTTCAACCAATCTGTTGTAGACTCTCAAGGTCGTGTAATCAACACTTGGGCTGATATCATCAACCGTGCTAACTTAGGTATGGAAGTAATGCACGAGCGTAACGCTCACAACTTCCCTCTAGATTTAGCTGCTGTAGAAGCTCCTTCTGTAGACGCGTAATTTTTTAGAGATCTTTCTTTAAGACAATTATTTCTAAATTCCGTACTCCCTTCTTTATGAAGGGGGTTCGGTTTTATTTTTGCGGGTATAGCTCAGTGGTAGAGTGTCTCCTTGCCAAGGAGAATGTCGCGCGTTCGAATCGCGTTACCCGCTTTTCAAAGTAAAAATCAAGCTCTTAAGCCTTTTTAAGGTTTAGGAGCTTTTTTTTTGCCTTTTTTTCAACTTAAAAAAAAACTAAAAGAATTACGTTATTGGCATCACAGCAATTACCTTAAAATAAAACCAAATGAAAAATTAAATATTACTTTATTAACAACGAAATAAAATGAAAATTGCAGTTTATGGAAAAGGCGGGATAGGTAAATCTACTTTAAGTTGCCATCTATCAATTGCTTTTGCAAAGCGAGGAAAACGTGTATTGCAGATTGGTTGTGATCCAAAGCATGATAGTACATTTCCCTTAACGGGATTTTTAATTCCAACTATTATCGATACTTTACAAGCTAAAGATTATCATTATGAAGATGTGTGGCCAGAAGATATTATTTATCAAGGATACGGAGGGGTTGACTGTGTAGAAGCAGGTGGTCCTCCAGCTGGTGCCGGTTGTGGTGGTTATGTAGTAGGTGAAACAGTAAAATTACTTAAAGAATTAAATGCTTTTTATGAGTATGATGTTATTATTTTTGATGTCTTAGGGGATGTTGTTTGTGGAGGATTTGCTGCACCCCTAAATTATGCTGATTACTGTTTAATTGCTACAGATAATGGTTTCGATTCTCTTTTTGCTGCCAATCGAATTGTAGCTTCGGTCCGTGAGAAAGCACGTACGCATCCATTACGTTTAGCTGGTTTAGTAGCTAACCGCACAACAGAACGTGATTTAATTAATGAATACGTTAAAAATTGCCCTATTCCGGTATTGGAAACTTTCTCTCCATTAGAACAACTTCGTGTTTCACGTGTTGAAGGCAAAACGCTTTTTGAAAAAGCTGAGGAAGACTTTTCATGTTTTGAATTTGTAGAATCTTATTTGAATTTAGCTGATCAGTTCTTAGTTCAACCAGAAGGTGTCGTTGCTAATGAATTGAATGATCGTGAATTGTTCCAAACATTATCTAATTTATATTTAGGGAAGGATAATGAAGAAAGCACAAACACATTAGATTTTATGATGGTGTAATTTAACTGTAAAACGTATTATGACTTTAACAAACTCATTACCAACTCAAAAAGAGTTAAACTTTGAATGTGAAACAGGTAATTATCATACATTTTGTCCAATAAGTTGTGTTTCCTGGTTATATCAAAAGATTGAAGATAGTTTCTTTTTAGTGATTGGAACAAAAACTTGTGGATATTTTCTTCAAAATGCTTTAGGTGTAATGATTTTTGCAGAACCTCGTTATGCTATGGCAGAATTGGAAGAAGAAGATATCTCAGCTCAATTAAATGATTACCAAGAATTAAAACGACTTTGTTTTCAAATTAAGCAGGACCGAAATCCTAGTGTAATTGTTTGGATTGGGACATGTACTACTGAAATCATTAAAATGGATTTAGAAGGTATGGCAAATCGCTTAGAGCAAGAAATTGGTGTACCCATTGTTGTAGCTCGTGCAAATGGACTCGATTATGCTTTTACACAAGGTGAGGATACAGTTTTAGCTGCTATGGCCCACCGTTGTCCAACACAACCAGCACAATTACCTAAAAAGAAAAAAGAAAAATCATTAGTTTTATTTGGGTCTCTTCCATCACCCGTAACTACCCAACTAACTTTAGAATTGAAAAAACAAGGAATTGAAATAGCAGGGTGGTTACCTTCACAACGCTATAGTGAATTACCTGTTCTTGATTCAGATGTTTATGTTTGTGGTGTTAATCCATTTTTAAGTCGGACAGCAACAACATTAATGCGACGACGTAAATGTAAATTAATTAGTGCTCCTTTCCCAATAGGTCCTGATGGAACAAGAGCTTGGATTGAAAAAATCTGTTCCGTATTTGAGATCGAACCTCAAGGCTTAGACAAACGTGAATCTGATATTTGGAATTCTGTTGAAGACTATTTAAGTTTAATTAAAGGCAAATCTGTCTTTTTTATGGGGGATAATTTATTAGAAGTTTCATTAGCTCGATTCTTAATTAAATGTGGGATGGTTGTTTATGAAGTGGGTATTCCTTATATGGATCGACGCTATCAAATGGCCGAATTAGACTTACTTAAAGCAACTTGTGAAGAAAAAGGTGTTCCTTTTCCTCGGATTGTAGAAAAACCGGATAATTATAACCAAATTCAACGTATCCGTGAATTAAAACCAGATTTAGTTATTACGGGCATGGCTCATGCTAACCCTTTAGAAGCACGTGGTATTAATACAAAATGGTCAGTTGAGTTTACGTTTGCCCAAATCCATGGCTTTACTAATACAAAAGATATTCTAGAGTTAGTTACTCGCCCATTACGCCGAAATGCTAAATTAGAAGAGGTTGGCCAAACACAACACATAAAACTTGCAATGGATTAAAACAAAGTTTAGAATAAGTATAGATTCTTAAAATTTTATTTACTTAAGTATTCAAAAAGCAAAAGTTAAAGACATTAACAGTTTTAAACTTTTCTCCTTTTTATCTTCGACTACATTATAATTTATTATGTCTTCACGTCCTTCAGCTACAGGTGAACGCCCACTTACTGACGTTGTCACAAGTATTAGATTTTGGGTTATTAACAGTATTACAATCCCAGCAGTATTTATTTCAGGCTGGCTTTTTGTCAGTACAGGTTTAGCGTATGACGTTTTTGGTAGTCCTCGTCCTAACGAGTATTTTACAGAAGAACGTCAAGAAACTCCATTCATTACTAGTCGCTTCAATGCTCTTGAGCAACTTGACAGTTTTTAATGAATAATTAAATTTTCCTATTAAACAACAAATGGCTAAAACAGAAAAAGAATACGTATACCCAATTATTACTGTTCGTTGGTTAGCAATTCATGCTTTAGGTGTACCTGCAGTATTTTTCTTAGGTGCGATTTCTGCAATGCAATTTATTCAACGTTAATCTTTTCTTAACTATTATTTCGAATTACGAACGATGGCTAATCCAAACCCAAATCGTCAAAGTGTAGAGTTAAACCGTACATCATTATTTTGGGGATTATTACTAATTTTCGTATTAGCAGTATTATTCTCTAGTTACATCTTTAACTAACTCTTTGGTTTATCAAACATTTTTAACAATTTTATGTCAAATTCAGGAATTAAAGGACGTGTCCCACTATGGTTAAGTGGTACAGTAGTAGGTCTACTTGCAATTGGTCTATTAGGGCTGTTCTTCTATGGTTCGTACCATGGTTTAGGTTCTTCCCTATAAGCATTTTCATGGATCTTATACATACTTATTAAGCGTCGGAAAGGAAAATTTTCTTTTCGACGCTTACAATAAAGCTTGAAACACTAGTCTTTTTTATTTATAATTGATATCATTACTATGAAAAGAATTTTTCATGCCTGCTTAACTCAATGGTAGAGTATCACTCTTGTAAAGTGAATGTTATCGGTTCAATTCCGATAGTAGGCTTAAAAAAAAAGCTCTTATTTTCTATTAGGCATAATTACAATATGTTAAAATAATAAGTGCGTAAATAGTTATCAATATTATTTTGATACTCCTAAGATACGTTCTTTTATTCTCAGTTTTTCTATACTGTGTAATAAGACAAAGACATTCAATTAAGATAGAAATTAAGATAGAAATTAAAATGAGTAAAGTATATAATTGGTTCGAAGAACGACTTGAAATCCAAGCTATTGCTGATGATGTTTCAAGTAAATACGTTCCACCGCATGTAAATATTTTTTACTGCTTAGGTGGAATTACGTTCACATGTTTCCTTGTTCAAGTTGCGACAGGGTTTGCAATGACATTCTATTACCGCCCAACAGTAGCTGAAGCTTTTGCTTCAGTAGAATACATTATGACTAATGTAAACTTTGGTTGGTTAATCCGTTCAATCCACCGTTGGTCTGCAAGTATGATGGTTTTAAACATGATTCTTCATGTTTGCCGTGTGTACTTAACTGGTGGTTTTAAGAAGCCTCGTGAGTTAACTTGGGTTACTGGGGTTATTATGGCTGTATGTACAGTTTCTTTTGGTGTTACAGGGTACTCTTTACCTTGGGATCAAGTAGGTTACTGGGCTGTTAAAATTGTAACTGGTGTACCAGATGCAATTCCCGTTGTTGGTGGTGCTTTAGTAGAACTACTACGTGGTGGTGCGAGTGTAGGTCAAATGACATTAACTCGTTTCTACAGTTTACATACTTTTGTATTACCTTTATTAACTGCAGTGTTCATGTTAATGCACTTCTTAATGATCCGTAAACAAGGTATTTCTGGACCTCTATAAACAATAAAATAATACTTTTCTTTTTCTTTAAAAAGATATTTTTCGCCTTACTGTCTTGTCTATTTGAACGTAAATCTTTCAATATTTAAAAATTATTATGTCTGTTACTAAACGACCTGATTTAAGTGATCCTGTATTACGAGCTAAGTTAGCTAAAGGTATGGGTCATAACTACTATGGTGAGCCTGCATGGCCTAACGATTTACTATACATGTTCCCTGTAGTAATTTTTGGTTCTTTCGCAGCTGTTATTGGATTAGCTACTTTAGATCCTGCTGTTGTAGGTGAGCCTGCAAACCCATTTGCAACTCCGTTAGAAATTCTTCCTGAGTGGTACTTCTACCCTACATTTAACTTACTTCGAGTTTGTCCAAACAAACTTCTAGGTGTTTTATTAATGGCTGCAGTTCCTGCAGGGTTAATTACTGTTCCATTTATCGAGAACATTAATAAATTCCAAAACCCTTTCCGTCGTCCTGTAGCAAGTATTGTATTCTTAGTAGGTACAGTTTTTGCTGTTTGGCAAGGTATTGGAGCAACAATGCCTATCGATCAAGCAATTACTTTAGGTTTATTCTAAAATACTGTTATTCGTTTTAAAGAAAACTTTTGCAAATAATTAATGCAAAACATTCATATAGAGAGTAAGTAATAAATTTCATTTTTCTTTAAACAAAAAATTATTGTATGGCGTTACCATGGTATCGTGTTCATACTGTTGTTTTAAATGATCCAGGCCGTTTGATTGCCGTTCATTTAATGCATACAGCATTAGTTGCAGGTTGGGCTGGTTCAATGGCTCTTTATGAACTTGCAGTTTTTGATCCATCTGACCCTGTTTTAAATCCAATGTGGCGACAAGGTATGTTTGTATTACCTTTCATGACTCGCTTAGGTGTAACTGAATCTTGGGGTGGCTGGACTATCAGTGGTGATACTGCTGGTTCTCCAGGTATCTGGAGTTACGAAGGTGTCGCAGCAACTCACATTATCCTTTCAGGATTATGTTTCTTAGCTGCTATTTGGCATTGGGTTTATTGGGATTTAGATTTATTCCGTGATCCTCGTACAGGGGAAGCGGCTTTGGATCTACCTAAAATTTTTGGTATCCACTTATTCCTTTCTGGAGCTCTTTGCTTTAGTTTTGGTGCCTTCCATTTAACTGGTTTATTTGGTCCTGGAATGTGGGTTTCTGATCCTTACGGTTTAACAGGTAGTGTTCAACCAGTAGTTCCTTCTTGGGGAGCTGATGGTTTTGACCCTTATAACCCAGGTGGTATTCCTGCTCACCATGTTGCTGCAGGTATTTTAGGTATTATTGCAGGTATTTTCCATTTAACTGTACGTCCGCCACAGCGTTTATACCGTGGCCTACGAATGGGTAATGTTGAAACAGTACTATCTAGTAGTATTGCCGCAGTATTCTGGGCAGCTTTTGTTGTAGCAGGTACTATGTGGTATGGTTCAGCAGCTACTCCAATTGAATTATTTGGTCCTACTCGTTATCAATGGGATCAAGGATACTTCCAACAAGAGATTGAGTTACGTGTAAACCGCGGCCTTGCTAGTGGTAAAACTCTTTCCCAAGCTTGGGCAGATATTCCAGAAAAATTAGCTTTCTACGATTACATCGGAAATAACCCAGCTAAAGGTGGTTTATTCCGTACTGGTGCAATGAACAGTGGTGATGGTATTGCTGTTGGTTGGTTAGGACATGCTACTTTCAAAGATAAAACAGGTCGTGAACTATTTGTTCGCCGTATGCCTACATTCTTTGAAACGTTCCCTGTTGTTCTTGTAGATGAAGATGGTATTGTTCGTGCCGATGTACCGTTCCGTCGTGCTGAATCTAAATATAGTGTTGAGCAAGTAGGTGTAAGTGTTACTTTCAATGGTGGTGAATTAGATGGTCTAACATTTACTGATCCTTCTACTGTTAAGAAATACGCTCGCCGTGCTGAGTTAGGTGAAATCTTTGAATTTGATCGTGCTACACTTCAGTCTGATGGTGTATTCCGTAGTAGCCCACGTGGTTGGTTTACTTTTGGTCATCTTCAATTTGCTCTTCTTTTCTTCTTTGGTCATATTTGGCATGGTGCACGTACGTTATTCCGTGACGTTTTTGCTGGTATTGATCCGGATTTAGAAGAACAAATCGAGTTCGGTGCTTTCCAAAAAGTTGGTGATACGTCTACTGCTGTTAAAGGTCGTTTCTACCGCAAAGACTAATTCTTTAATTAAATAAATTTATGGAAGCTCTTGTTTATACATTTTTATTAGTTGGTACTTTAGGTATCATCTTCTTCGCGATTTTCTTCCGCGAACCTCCTCGTATTCTGAAATAATTTATGGCTGCTGCAAACAATAATACAAGTAAAGTAACTATTCTTGGAAGTCTTTTAAAACCATTGAATTCCGAGTATGGTAAAGTATCTCCAGGTTGGGGTACTACACCATTAATGGGTGTTTTTATGGGTCTTTTTGCTGTATTCTTAGTAATTCTCCTAGAAATTTACAATTCTAGTGTAGTTATTGATGATGTTGGCATGAGTTGGACTAGTTCGATTAACTAATTGTTAATTGTAAGTAACTTTATTTTTAAGGGCGGATAGGATTTAATCCTATTCGCCCTTTTTCGTTTTAACCTAGTCAAATATTTTTCTTTTTGTTAAACTATCTATAGAAAATGGTAGTAAATGGCGAGCGTAGCCAAGTGGTAAGGCAATGGATTGTGACTCCATCATGCGCGGGTTCAATTCCCGTCGTTCGCCCCATTTTTATTTTTAAGATACACATAGGCCGTATATTTGGAAAGGTGACCGAGTGGCCGAAGGTGTAACATTGGAAATGTTATGTACAGGTAACTGTACCGAGGGTTCGAATCCCTCTCTTTCCGTAGGGGATGTGGCGGAATGGTAGACGCTGCGGACTTAAACTCCGCTGGTTTTAAAAGACCGTGAGGGTTCAACTCCCTCCATCCCCATAAATAACCAAAATTAAATCTAGGTTCCTTTTGATTTTTTTAATTATGGCTCGTGAAAAGTTTGAGCGTAATAAGCCACATGTAAATATTGGTACAATTGGTCACGTAGATCACGGTAAAACTACATTAACAGCTGCTATTACTATGGCTATGTCCGCAGCAAGTGGCGGTGGTGGTAAAAAGTATGATGAAATTGATTCTGCTCCAGAAGAACGAGCTCGTGGTATTACAATTAACACAGCACACGTAGAGTATGAAACAGAAAATCGTCATTATGCACACGTAGATTGTCCTGGTCACGCTGATTATGTAAAAAACATGATTACTGGTGCAGCACAAATGGATGGTGCGATTTTAGTAGTATCTGGGGCTGATGGTCCAATGCCACAAACTAAAGAACATTTACTATTAGCTAAGCAGGTAGGTGTACCTAACATCGTAGTATTCCTAAATAAACAGGATCAAGTCGATGATGAAGAACTTATTGAATTAGTAGAGTTAGAAGTTCGTGAAACATTAACGAACTATGAATTCCCTGGTGATGAAGTACCTTTAGTTGCTGGTTCTGCTTTATTAGCTTTAGAATGTCTAGTTGAAAATCCAGACACTAAACGCGGTGATAATGAATGGGTAGATAAAATCTATAACTTAATGGATCAAGTAGATGAATACGTACCTACTCCAGAACGTGATACTGATAAAACATTCTTAATGGCTGTTGAAGATGTATTCTCCATTACAGGTCGTGGTACTGTAGCAACAGGTCGTGTGGAACGTGGTGCAGTTAAGATTGGTGATACTATTGAAATTGTAGGTTTACGTGAGACTCGTGAAGTTACAGTTACAGGTTTAGAAATGTTCCAAAAGACTTTAGAAGAGAGTGTTGCCGGAGATAATGTAGGTGTTCTATTACGTGGTATCCAGAAAGAGGATATTGAACGTGGTATGGTACTTGCTGCTCCAGGAACTATTACGCCGCACACTAATTTCGAAGCTCAAGTTTACATTTTAAACAAAGAAGAAGGTGGTCGTCATACTCCATTCTTAGCAGGATACCGCCCACAATTCTATGTACGAACTACTGATGTAACGGGTAAAATTGATTCTTTCTTAAGTGATGAAGGGGAAGAAACTAAGATGGTAATGCCTGGTGATCGTATTAAAATGGTAGTTGAATTAATTCAACCTATTGCGATTGAAGATGGTATGCGTTTCGCTATCCGTGAAGGTGGCCGTACAGTAGGTGCAGGTGTAGTATCGAAAATTAACGCTTAATTTTATTTATTCTTTTCTTAAACCTTCAAAAAGGTTTAAGAAAGGAAACTTCTAAGTTTTATAAAATTTTTATGAATAAGTGGATACAAAAAATAGAAACACCTCAATTAGAAAAATTGAAAAGCGAAGAAAAATCCTCTGTTAATATTGGTGATACAGTAAAGATCGGGGTACAAATTCGTGAAGGTGATCGGACTCGTGTTCAAAATTACCAAGGAACAATTATTCGACGACATAATAATGGACTAAAAAGTACAATTACTGTTCGTCGTATTTTCCAAGGAGTTGGTATTGAACGTATTTTTCCTCTTTATTCACCTGCTATCGTTAAAATTGAGGTTTTAGCTCAAGGTAAAGTCCGCCGAGCTAAACTTAATTATTTACGTAACAAAAAAGGTAAAGCTGCGCGTTTAAAAGCGCGAAGCTAAAGAGTAGAAATTAATGAATGCAACAGAATTAAAAAAGGTTGTCCCAGTCCGTGGATCACGCCGGCTAAGTAATTTAGTTACGGCAGGAATTGTTCTTCTCGGTTCATTAGGTTTTTTAGGTGCCGGTCTTTTTAGTTATCTAGGTTGGGTTTCTTCTATTATCTTTTTTCCTCAAGGTTTAGTTATGACTTTTTATGGACTAGTAGGGCTAGCCTTAGGTTTATATTTAGGCTTAACAATTTATTGGGCTGTTGGTGAAGGTTTCAATGAATTTGATATGGAAAATCAAAAAGTTAGGATTTTTCGTTATGGATTTCCAGGGAAATCGCGTTCAATCAACTTAGAATTTGATATGAATGAAGTAGAGAGTGTTAGGTTAGAAACTGAACCGAGACAAACTCTTTATTTACGATTAAAAGGAAAACGTCAATATCCATTAACAAATGAATTCGAACCATCATCACTAGCTAGTTTAGAGGAAAAAGCAACCGAATTAGCTCGTTTTTTAAAAGTTCCAGTTGAAGGTCTTCCATGATCAATATTTATTCCAGTCTTTCAAAAAAAAGAGATTCAGCTTCAATCCTTGCCAAATCTTTGGAAAACCCTGAAAGTGGGAATATTAATAACCCTAACAAATCACGAGTAATTGTTATCACTTCTGGTAAAGGGGGTGTAGGTAAAACAACTACAGCCGCAAACCTTGGAATGTCAATGGCTCGGCTTGGTTACCGCGTTGCTTTAATTGATTCAGATATTGGTTTACGTAATTTAGATCTTTTATTAGGTTTAGAAAATCGAATTCTTTATACCGCAATGGAAGTTTTAGATGGCCAATGTCGTTTAGACCAGGCGTTAATCCGTGATAAACGATGGAAAAATCTGTCTTTATTATCAATTTCAAAAAACCGCCAACGTTATAATATTACCCGTCAAGGAATGACAAACTTGATTCAGTCTATTGAGAATCTGGGTTACCAGTTTATTTTAATAGATTGCCCTGCAGGTATTGATGTAGGTTTTGTTAATGCTATTGCTCCTGCACAAGAAGCTTTAATTTTAACAACACCTGAGATTACTGCAATCCGTGATGCGGATCGAGTTGCAGGATTATTAGAAGCAAATGAAATTTATAATGTTAAACTTATTGTCAACCGTGTTCGACCGGATATGATTAAAAGTAACGACATGATGTCAGTTAGGGATGTTCAAGAAATGTTGGGAATTCCACTTTTAGGAGCAATTCCAGAAGATAGTCATGTAATTATTTCTACAAACCGAGGTGAACCGCTTGTAATGAAGAAACGTTTAACTTTATCAGGAATTGCTTTTGAAAATGCAGCCCGTAGATTAGTAGGAAAACAAGATTATTTAATTAATTTAGAAACTCCATATAAAGGGATTTTTAAACGTGCCCAAGATTTCTTCTTCGGTTCTGAGAATGTCGATTAAACGTATTTTATACGTTTTAACTCATGAAATTTCTTCAGACAAAAAAGAATTAAGTTTGTTACTAGCTCTTTCTGCTGGTCAAGATTCTACCTGTCTTGCGTTTTTCATCATTATGTATCAAAAGTTACTCTATAGTGAAAAACAAATTCAAGTAGGTATTATCTATTGTCAACATAATTGGAATACCGATTCCTTAAATAAAGCTAATTATTTAGATTCTTGGCTTACATTATTGAAGAAATTAAAAGTAAATGTAACTTTTTATTCTTGTATTCCAAGCAATCCTATAGCAACTGAAGCTGAAAGCCGTAAATGGCGTCTAAACTTATTTAATAGGGTCGCGAAAAAATATAACTATAATTTTGTTCTTACGGGTCATACATTGAATGATGAAGTAGAAACTTTTATTATGCAACAATTCCTACGTGGTTTTGTTCAAAAGGAAATAAATACTCCTGTAAGAAATAAAAATTATCTACAACCTTTAACGTGGATCCATCGAAACGAAATTTTAGAAATCTGTAGTTATTGGCAGTTCCCTCTTTTTGCGGATTCTACTAATAAATCAATTTTACTTCCTCGGTCACGTATTAGACTTGAATTATTTTCTATTTTGAAAGCTTTTTATAACCCTCAAATCGAAAATAGTTTAAAACAAACTATTCAAACACAAAAAGAACAATATTATTCATCGAAAGAACATGAATTATCAATTCATTTATTTCATAGTAATAATAAAATAGTTTTAAATCGTTTGAAGTTAAACAAATTACCTTTAAAAACTCAAAAACTTCTTTGGCGTCAATGTTTTGAAACACTAGGAGTTTTTAATATTGGTTTTTATTGGATTGAGAAATGTTTATTCTATTCTCAAAGAAAAAAAGAATTTATTTTTTATTTTATAAAAAATATTCAATTGGAAGGTTCAGCGAAATGGCTTATCCTTTCAAAAAACCAAAATTAATTTACAATATTTCTTAAAATTAATATGCTTAGTCCAAAACGTACTAAATTTCGTAGACACCATCGTGGTCGTATGAAAGGGAAAGCTAACCGTGGAAATACTATTTCTTTCGGCTCTTTTGGTCTACAAGCTATAACACCATGTTGGTTAAATTCTCGACAGATTGAAGCAGGACGTCGTGCGATTACTCGTAATATTCGCCGTGGTGGTCAAGTTTGGATCCGTGTTTTTCCAGATAAATCAGTTACAATGCGTGCTGCGGAAACTCGAATGGGGTCCGGTAAAGGTGTACCTTCTTTTTGGGTAGCTGTTATCAAACCTGGTCGTGTAATTTACGAACTAGATGGTGTTTCTGAAGAAGTGGCCCGTACAGCGATGAAATTAGCAGCAGCTAAAATGCCAATGCGTACTCGTTTTATATCCAAAGATTTAGTTACTAACTAATATAATTTCTTCAGAAAACTTAAAAATTTTTATTGTACATATGATTCAAGCCCAAAGTTTTTTAAAAGTTGCTGATAATACTGGTGCTCGAAAAATTATGTGTATTCGAGTTTTAGGCGGCCGTAAAAAATATGCCAATGTAGGTGATGTTTTTATTGGTGTTGTTAAAGATGCTGCACCTAATATGCCCGTAAAAAAATCTGATGTTGTTCGTGCAGTAGTAGTTCGTACGCGTAAAGGATTACAACGTGAAAACGGGATTACTTTACGCTTTGAAGAAAATGCTGCTGTAATTGTAAACGCTGAAGATCAACCTCGTGGTACACGCCTTTTTGGTCCAATTGCCCGTGAATTAAGAGATCGAAATTTCACAAAAATTATTTCATTAGCGCCTGAAGTTTTATAGGTTAAGTAATAAAATATTATCTATTCTATTTAAAGTAAAATTATGAAACATTATACAGAGCGCTATAACCAATTAATAGAATCTAAGCATTTTGATTCCTTCAATTACAAAAATACTCATCAACTACCTCAGATTGAAAAAATTGTTGTAAATCGTGGTGTTGGTGAAGTAGCCCAAAATCCAAAATATTTGGAAACATGTTTAAATGAATTGAGTGTAATTACTGGGCAAAAGCCTACAGTTAAACGATCAAAGAAAGCTATTGCAAGTTTTAAAATCCGTGAAAATATGCCTGTAGGTATGGCAGTTACACTTCGCGGTGATAAAATGAGTGCATTTTTTGACCGTTTAGTTCATTTAGCATTACCTCGTATTCGTGATTTCCAGGGTGTAAGTATGAAAGGTTTTGATGGTAAAGGAAATTACAGTTTAGGTTTAGATGAACAATTGATGTTCCCAGAAATTGATTATGATGAAATTGATCAAGTTCGAGGGATGGATATTTGTATCGTTACATCTTGTCGATCGGACGCAGAAAGTCTAAGTTTACTTCAAGGCTTAGGTGTCCCTTTCGCAATTAATTAAATTTTTAATATTATGTTAAAACGTCAATCAAGTGATTCTATTAGTGCTTTTTTTACCCAGCTTAGAAATGGGATTTTAGCACGTCGTAAAACGATTTGCGTTCCTCAAACAAACCTAAATTGGAGTTTAGCTTCTTTATTATTAAGAGAAAATTTTATTGAAGGTGCTTTTCAAATTTCACCCAAGTTAGAATTTTTTGTTGTAGTATTAGGAGAGCAAGGGGCGGAATCAAAAATTTTAAATATTACACGATTAAGTCGACCAAGTAAACGTGTTTATATTAAAAGCAAAAAAATCCCACGCATTTTAGATGGAATGGGGTTAGTTGTATTAAGCACGTCTCAAGGTTTAATGACAGGTCAAGAAGCACGTAGTAAATTACTTGGTGGTGAACTTTTATGTGAGATCTGGTAAAGTGAGTCAAATTAAAAACCAATCCACCAATAAAGGTGTTGAAATGGAAGGGATCGTTACTCAAGCCCTTTCTAACGGTTTATTTCGGGTTGAATTAGAAAATGGTTTTTTAGTTTTAAGTCATTTGTCTGGTAAGATCCGACGAAACCGAATCAAAATTATTGTGGGTGATCGTGTCAAAGTAGAACTAAGTGCTTATGATTTAACACGAGGTCGTATTATTTATCGAATGTAATATATATCCAATACTAAAAAAAAAATGAAAGTACGTGTTTCAGTAAAAAAAATGTGTTCTAATTGTCGAGTTATCCGAAGACGTGGCCGTGTAATGGTTATTTGTACTAATCCAAAGCATAAGCAACGTCAACGTTAATTTCTTAAAAATATATAAATATTTATGGTAGTTCGTAAACCTAAACAGAAAGTTACTAAAGGTATTATTTATATAAACTCTAGTTTTAATAATACTATTGTGACAATCACTGATTTAAATGGTGATGTTTTATGCTGGTCATCTTCAGGGGCCTGCGGTTTTAAAGGAGCACGTAAAGGTACTCCCTTTGCAGCCCAAATTGCATCTGAGCGTGCTAGTCGTGCAGGATATGAAAAAGGTCTAAGAAAAGTGGCTGTTTTTGTCCACGGTCCTGGCCCAGGTAGACGAGCAGCAACCCGCGCAATCAGTAAAACAGGACTTGTTGTCACACTTTTCCGTGAAACAACTGGTTTACCTCATAATGGTTGTCGTCCACCAAAACAGCGTAGACTGTAGTAATATAAGTATGACTCAAAAATACCATATTGATTGTTTAGTAGATCAATTATTGTCGCCTACAAGACGTTATACCCGATTTGGGTTAGGTCCTATACAAGAAGGACAAGGTCTTACAATAGCAAACAATTTAAGACGAGCTTTATTAGATGGAGTCCCTGGTTGGGGTATTACAAGCGCTTCATTGCAAGGTGCTAAACATGAATTTATGGTGCTTGAAGGGGTACGAGAATCAGTACTTGAGATTTTATTAAATCTAAGAGAAGTTGTCTTAACAAATGAATTTGAAGTAGAAACAAAAACACTTTTAGGCTTTTTAAATAAACAAGGTCCTTGCTTAGTATATGCAAAAGACTTAGTTTTACCAAAAGGTTTAACTGTGGTTGATCCAAATCAAGTAATTGCTTCAATAAGTAGTGATGGCCAACTTGCTGGAGAATTCCGTATTGAATATGGAACAAAATTTAATCCAAAATCTTTTTCATCAAAAACTACCCCATTTTTAGCTATAGGGGGTTCATTCTTTCCTATAAAGCGCGTTAATTATACAATACAAAAAGAATTAAATCCTATTACAGGGGAAGATAATGAATACATCTTTTTGGAATTATTAACTGATAATAGTATTCATCCCCGCCGTGCTATTTTAAGTGCGGTTGATTATTTATTTGATTTATTTAACCCCTTAAAAGGTTATTTAGTTTAAGAAAAAATATGCCACGTAAAAAATCATCTAAAACGTTACAACGTGAATTAAAACCCGACCCGATTTTTCAAAGTATTACTATCCAAGCGTTAGTAAACCAAGTATTAAAGGATGGTAAAAAAGCATTAGCTTACCGTATTGTTTATGGTGTAATGGATGAAATTGAAAATCAAACTCAACAAAATCCAGTCCAAGTGGTCGAACAAGCTATTCAAAATGCTACACCTTCTACTTTAGTGAAATCGAAACGGGTACGAGGTTCAACGTTCCAAACACCAAATACTTTAGACCCACGACGTGGTCGTTCCATGGCTATCCGTTGGATTCTACAATCTGCACGTTCACGTGCTGGAAAAGGAATGGTATCTAAATTAAGCCAAGAGCTTTTAGACGCTTCCCAACAATTAGGTGGGGCAGTGAAACGCCGCGATGAAATGCATCGTATGGCTGAAGCAAACCGTCGTAGTTAATTAAAGCATTTGTGTTAAAATAGTAAAAAAATTATGAGTAAATCATCAAATTTAAAAATTCGTCAACGAATTTTGGCACAAGGAAAACGCCGTGATTTTATTGCAAGTTTGAAAAATACATCACCTAAAAAGGGTTCAGCACGAAAGGAAGAACTTATTAAAGGTGATTTAGGAAATGTACTTGATTATAAAAATACAACGTTATTACGACGCCATATTTCAACTCAAGGTCGTATTTTACCTCGCCGAGTAACTGGTTTAACTGCTAAACAACAACGTCAATTAGCCCGATCAGTGAAACGTGCGCGTCAAATGTGTCTTGTTGCTATTGTTCGTCGTCGAGGAGGTCAAAAATAAATGGCAAGAGTAAAACGTGGGTCTGTCGCACGTAAACGACGACGTCAGGTTCTTAAAAATACTAAAGGTGCACGAAGTGCTAATTCAAAATTATTCCGTTCAGCACAACAACATAATATGAAAGCATTACGTTATGCTTATGTTGACCGACGTAATAAAAAACGAGAAGCACGCCGCCAATGGATTGTTCGTTGCAATAGTGCTACCCGTTTGTATGGTATTGGTTACAGTCAATTTATTAACCAATTGGCAAAAAGCCAAGTTCGATTAAATCGAAAAGTCTTAGCTCAATTAGCTTTATCAAATCCAGAAGACTTTAAAAACATTCTTCAACTTGTAATTGAAAACGACTAATTTTAGTAATAAACAATCAAATCAATTCTAGATTATTGGATTTATATTTTATAAATGAGTAAAGTACTTTGGACAAAATGTGATCAATGTGGATCAATTCTTTATATTAAACATTTAAAAGAGCATTACCATGTTTGTTTAAATTGTAATCATCATCTTCAACTAACTAGTCAAGACCGCATTGATTATTTAATTGATGAGGATTCTTGGCAACCTTTAGATAACCATTTACAACCTTGTGACCCTTTAACTTTTAAAGATCAAAAACCTTATACAGATCGAATTGTTGAAGCCCAAGAGCGTACAGGTTTGAAAGATGCGGTACAGACAGGAATCGGTAACATAGAAGGAATTCCAATTGCCTTAGGTGTGATGGATTTTAATTTTATGGGTGGTAGTATGGGTTCTGTTGTAGGTGAAAAAATTACTCGCCTTATTGAACATGCTACACAACTTGGTTTACCTGTGGTTTTAGTTTGTACTTCTGGTGGAGCTCGTATGCAAGAAGGTATTCTGAGCTTAATGCAAATGGCAAAAATTTCTGCAGCTCTTCATGTACACCAACATGAAGCCAATTTATCGTATTTTGCTGTTTTAACATCACCAACAACTGGAGGTGTTACAGCAAGTTTCGCTATGCTTGGGGACCTTATTTTAGCAGAACCTAAAGCATTAATTGGGTTTGCAGGTAGACGTGTAATTGAACAAACGTTACAAGAGAAATTACCAGATAATTTCCAAACGTCTGAATACCTTTTAAAACACGGTTTATTAGATTTAATTGTTCCACGCCCATTATTAAAACAGGCTTTAGTTGAGTTACTTTTATTATATAAAGAAGCTCCTCTGAAACGACGTGGCCAAATTAGCTACGGGGTTAAAAAAGGCTTATATCCTGAATTTGATAAAAAATTGCGTCAAGAATGGCGTCAAAAACCAAATGAAGCTAATTTGAAAAAAGCTTTCGATTCGTTAAAAGATGAAGGTTTTTCTCTAAGTGAAGAAAACTTTAAAGAATTAATGAACAGTAAAGAAGGGAATTCTGATTCCCTTTTTGAAAAGGCCTTACAATTAGTTTCAAAATCAGGTATTGAATGGTCTTTACCTAGTAAATAGGCATTATTACCTCAGTCTGGACTCGAACCAGAAATCTCGACTTAGAAGGTCGATGTGATAATCCGTTTCACTACAAAGGCACAAAAAAAATACCCCCTGAAAAAAACTTCAGGGGGTATTACTATATTAGCATCTATGGCCGAGGGGTCGAAGGCAGGGGACTCATAATCCCCTTTCCTTTTAAGGACATCGCTGGTTCGAATCCAGCTGGATGCATTTAATCTTCATGTTCCTCAAAAGGATCACGTAGTTCCTCAGAACCTGGACCAAAACCTAAATAGACTGAATAAACCGTTAGGCTGAAAACAAAACAGCTAATAAAAACAGCAGAAAATAGTGCGGAGAAATCCATAAAAAATAGTAGTTAAGTTACTGGGGCGGAAGGGATCGAACCTCCGAATGGCGGGATCAAAACCCGCAGCCTTACCACTTGGCGACGCCCCATATGCCAGGAACCGGATTTGAACCGGTGACACGAGGATTTTCAATCCTCTGCTCTACCAACTGAGCTATCCCGGCGGATCCGACTGGGTCAGGTGGGATTCGAACCCACGACCAGTCGGTTAAAAGCCGAATGCTCTACCTACTGAGCTACTAACCCGTCCTTTATTATTTTAGCGAAAACTTACAGCTGCTTGCCACACAAACGCTAATAAGAAAAATAATACAGGAATAACAGGTAGAACATCTACAATTGGATCAAACGGAGCGTAGGCTTCCGGTAATTTAGCAAGCAAAATCATTTGCATATTTTGAATACCTCTAAAAAGGATTAAATAAAAGTAATGTAGTTCAGAGCTTAATTCAATTCAACATTATGCTGAATTTTGAGCCTGTGTCTTTACGAAAAGAATTAATAAAAAAGAAGTAGGAATAATCACAAATAAGGCCGTTGCAATTAGACCTAAAATATTTGTTTCCATCATAATATAAAATCCTCCTAATGTTATTTTTGCATATGTTTTTAACTTTGGCTAAAAACAAAAGCTAAATACCTAGGTTCTTTAAAATTTCAAACATTTTTGTTGGCTATGGAGGCGACACCCAGATTCGAACTGGGGATCAAGGATTTGCAATCCCCTGCCTTACCACTTGGCTATGTCGCCATTATTGCTAGTTGTCTAGCTGTAAAACTCTACAACTAACAATTCATTGATTTGTAAACCAGTCCAATCTAATCTTGGTTCAGATTGTAATTTACCAGATAATGTATTTTGGCGTAAGTTTAAGTGGGGAGGAATAGAAGCACGTTTTGCACGACGTGGTGCCGTTTGGATGAAGTTTTCTACTAAAGCCTGTGATTTTTTAACTTGTTGAACTTCAATAGAATCACCTACTCGACAACTATAACTAGGGATATCCAATAATTTACCATTAACCGTAATATGGCCATGACTAATTAATTGGCGAGCTGCTACAATTGTAGGAGCAAAACCTAAACGAAAAACAATATTATCAAGGCGTAATTCTAAACTTTTCATTAGCGCACGGCTTGTCGAACCGCTAGCTTGTTTAGCTTTCTTTACGTAGCGAAGCAATTGATGCTCACTTAAACCGTAATGATAACGTAATTTTTGTTTTTCACAAAGTCGAATACCATATTGTGATAATCTACTTCGATTTGGACGCTTTTTAGGAGATTTTCTAGTTAAACCTGGAAGAGTCCCTAAGCGTTTAACGATTTTGACACGTGGGCCACGATATCTCGACATATTTTTTAAATTTAAAATTAAGAATTAATTAATAAAAGAAATCGAAATTTCTATCATAAATTATATCATAGAGAAGGGTTCTTTAATAGACCAGCGCAATGGTTTACTCCTGAAAGCTACTATCTGTTACTTAAATACTAACTTTAGATCGCTGGTTTCTGGTGTTTTACTAAACCTTGACTTGTTAAAAAAGGAAAGGTAAAATAAAAGTACCGGGATGTAGCGCAGTTTGGTAGCGCACCTGCTTTGGGAGCAGGGGGTCGCAGGTTCAAATCCTGTCATCCCGAGGTCCCATATTAATTTTGGGAATACGCCCTTAGTTCAGTTGGTAGAACGCAGGTTTCCAAAACCTGATGTCGTGAGTTCAAGTCTTACAGGGCGTGGAATGAATACAGTTATTATAGAATGAATAAGTTCTCTTTAAAGAGATAAAATCTAAAAATATAAATTTAAGATTATGCCTATCGGTGTACCTAAAGTAGCTTTCCGTCTTCCAGGAGAATCTGTCCCTCAATGGATTGATTTATATAATCGTTTATACCGTGAAGGGTTGCTTTTCTTATGTAATGAATTAGATGATGAATTAGCAAACCAATTAATTGGTATTATGTTATATCTATCATCTGAAGATGAAAATAGAGAATTATTTGTTTATATTAATTCACCTGGTGGTTCAGTAACATCTGGAATCGGTGTATATGATGCGATGCATTATGTTGGTGTTGATATTACTACACTTTGTGTAGGTACTGCAGCATCAATGGCTTCTTTTATCTTAACTGGCGGAACTCGTGGAAAGCGAATTGGTTTACCTCATTCCCGTATGATGATTCATCAACCAGAAGGTGGTAACCAAGGTCAAGCTGCAGAAATTTTTGAAGAGTCTATTGAAGTAATGCGAATTAGACGTCAAGTAGCTCAAATTTATTCTGACCGAACAAATCAACCTATTTCAACAATTTCACGAGATATGGATCGTGATTGGTTCATGACAGCTACTGAAGCGAAAGAATATGGTTTAATTGATGAAGTAGCAGTTGCTTAAGACATCAAAATGAAAAGATTTTGCTTTAATACTTTGCAAGTATCAGGAAGAACATACTCTTATTCTCTTCCTGATATGGCAGAAGCTCACCGACAGAGTTTCTTTAAATTTTTAAACCAAGGTTTACTGGAAGAACTGGAACAAATATTTCCTATATACCTTAATAAAGGAAAAATTCAAGTAATCTTAGACCCTAAATCATTAGTTTTCGAAGCACCTAAATTAACTATTAAAGAAGCTTTTTTACAAAGAACTACCTATAATATTTCTGTTAACTTTTTAGTAACATTTATTGATTGGGAAAAAAATAATTGTAAAAAAGAATGGCTTTCATTTGGTTCAATACCTATATGTACTTCTGGGGGTTGGTTTTTAGTTCGGGGTTTACGCCGCGTTGTTCTTCACCAATTGATCCGTAGTGCTGGGTGTTATGCATCTCTTCGAGGCGAAGACGAAACTAATACTGATAAATTGGACTATCAAGATTTAATTCCGGTAGAACAAGCAGGATTAACTTTATTTAAAAGATTCGAAATTCTTCTTTTACCTCAGCAAGGTACTTGGTTACGTTTTTTCGTTAACCCTGTTGGAATATTTTCTATTCAATGGGGAAAAACAAAAGATCAACGTGCGTCTATATTTGTTTTTCTTCGTGCAATGGGCGTTAGCCATGCTCAAATTGAATCCTTTTTTAATCTAGAAAAACTACAATTAGAAAGTTTTGATGATACTTTATCTTCGCAAAAAGCTTTATCTATTTTAGGTTTTCATTCAAAAAAAGGTTTAGGTTCAAGACGAGCTTTTTATCAACGATTTTTTAACTATTATAATTACCGACTAGGGTTGATAGGCCGATTACGTTTAAATCGTCGATTAGGTTTATCTACCCCATTAAAAAACCAGTCTATTAGTCCTACTGATATTTTTGGTATTTTTAATCAATTAGCAGCTCTAAGTACGGGGCTTATAGAACAAGATGATATTGATCATCTTCAAAATAAAAGGTTGAGATCTTGTGGTGATTTTTTACAAGAATCATTCCAAAATGCGCTGAAAATTAATTTAAAAAACTTTAGAGTTAGTCTAAAAGATTCTTTTGCGCTTCCACCTTTTACTGACACAGGAAATGATATAAAACTTTATTTAGGTGTAGAGAATGTTCACTTTAGTGGTTCATTATTTAAAGACTCCCTTTTGGGTAAACAAATAAATCCTACACGAAAACCAAATAAGTCATATTCAAAAGTTTTATTAAATAAAACTTCAGATCAACTTATTCAAACTACAGAGCAAAGTGTTAGTAATGCATTATCATATCGTATTACTGCAGCTTACCATTCATTTTTCGCTACGAGTGCCGTTTCCCAACCAGCACACCAAACAAACCCAATTGATGCTATGACGCATGCACGTCGAAGTACATCATTAGGTCCAGGTGGGTTAACTCGAGAGCATGCAGGTATTGCAGTACGTGGTATTCACCCTAGCCACTTTGGTCGACTATGTCCAGTTGAGACTCCAGAGGGTCAAAATACTGGGTTAGTTAATTCACCGTCCTATTGCACACGTGTAAATTTATATGGATTTTTTGAAACACCATATTGGCCGATTAAACAACAACAAGTAATTAAAAAGAAAGGGGCTATTTATTTATCGCCAAACCAAGAGAACCAAGTTTGGGTTATTCCAAATGAAGTTTTAGTTTCAAAAAATGGTTATTTACCAAAATCAGCCCTTTTAAGTAGATCTGGTCAAGATTTTGCTTATTTACCTTCTAAAGATATTAACTATTTTGGTGTTTTACCAAACCAAGTATTTTCTTTAGGTGCGTCATTAATTCCATTTATGGAGCATGATGATGGTAACCGCGCATTAATGGGCTCTAATATGCAACGCCAAGCTGTGCCTATTTTGAAAAATGAGCGTCCTTTTGTAGGTACTGGGTTAGAAAGTGTTGTAGTTAGTGATACCCGTGCAGGTGTACGGGCTTTAGCAAGTGGTTATGTTTATTACGTTAGTGGTAAGAAAATATTAATTCATAGTTTAATTCATTGGCGTAAGCCGGCTGGTTTATTTGAAACAATTGAATACCAACTTGGTCGCTATGAAACTACAAACCAAGGAACTTGCGTTGACCAAAAACCTATTGTATTTGAAGGTGATTGGATTCAGACCGGTGACCTATTAGCTGAAGGTTATGCTACAAAAGGAGGTGAATTAGCTTTAGGTCGAAATTTATGTGTTGCTTATATGCCTTGGGAGGGGTATAACTATGAGGATTCTGTTTTAATTAATGAATCTTTAGTTTATGAAGATGTTTTAACATCAATTCATATTGAAAAATATGAAACCGAATTAGCGACACGCCGTATTGGAAAGAAACAAATTCAAGAGAAACTTTCAGGAGAATGCACACCAAAGCATGCTATTCCGCGTCTAAAGCAAAGTCAGTTAGAAAAGCTAGACTTTCGTGGTGTTGTTCGTGAAGGTGTGTGGGTCGAAGCTAATGATATTTTAGTTGGTAAATTAATTCCAACCCAAACAGAATTACGTCCTGAGGAACGTTTAGTTCACGCTATTTTTGGGACGAAACCGCCAGCTTATCAAGATGCCTCATTCCGCTTACCAAAATATGTGGAAGGGCGTGTCATTCGAGTTGAAACATTTGCAAATAAAAATAATGATAGTTCTAGTTTCCGTATTTATATTGCTCAGCAACGACGTATCCAAGTTGGTGATAAGATCGCCGGGAGACACGGAAATAAAGGTGTAATTTCACGTATTTTACCCCGTCAAGATATGCCGTATTTACAAAATGGGCTGGATGTTGATATTGTTTTAAATCCTTTAGGCATTCCATCTCGAATGAATGTCGGGCAAGTGTATGAAGGTTTATTGGGGTTAGCTAGTCGATATTTAGGTCGTTGTTTTCGTGTATTACCTTTTGATGAAGGTTTTGGCTCTGAAACATCCCGTGGAATTGTTTATAGTCAATTAGCACATGCTCGCAAGAAAACAGGTCAAACATGGTTATTTGACCCACAATCTTCCGGTAAGAGTCGGGTTTTCGATGGTCGGACAGGTGAAGTTTTTGAGCAAAGTATTCTAGTGACTCAATCCTATATCTTGAAACTAGAACACCAAGTAGATGAAAAAATTCATGCTCGATCCACAGGTCCTTATTCTTTAATTACACAACAACCGGTTAGAGGTCGTTCACGTCAAGGTGGTCAACGTTTAGGGGAAATGGAAGTGTGGGCTGTTGAAGGTTATGGAGCCGCTTACTTATTATATGAAATGTTAAGTATTAAAGCTGATGATTTAGTTGGCCGACAACAGGCTGCTAGTGAAATCCTTCGACACCATTATGGTCCAGTCCCTGTCAGTTATGAAAATAGTAACCGACCTGAATCTTTCCAAGTTTTAGCAAATGAATTGCGAGCTTTATGTTTAGATTTTCAATATCCTAGTTAAATAAATAAATTTTTATGATTAATATAGGTCATACGTCTATTCGTTTTGCTTCACCGGAAATGATTCGTCATTGGGCCTTAAGGAAACTACCTAATGGCCAAGTCATTGGTGAAGTAACTAATCCAGAAACCCTTCAATATCGTACACAAAAACCAGTTCCTGGTGGTCTTTTTTGTGAAGCCATTTTTGGCCCAACGATTGAGAATGATTGTTGGTGTGGGTTTTTGGGAAAAATGGAACGCAGGGGTACAGTAAAATCCTTTCGTTATTGTCCAAAATGTTTTGTTGAAAAGAAGAATCCGAGGATTCGTCGTTATAGATTAGGTTATATTGAATTAAAAAGTCCAGTGGTACATCCATGGTTATTAAAAAGTGTTCCTAATTATTTGGCATTACTTTTGAATTTAAAACGAAAAGATTTGTTAGAATTTGCTTATTGTCACCAAACAATTAAAATTATTTCTGATGAAGCAAATTCTTTTACATCTTTTGGTTATTCATTAAGTCATGAGTTTTTACCTACACCAACATCTGCTAATGTTAAACGATTAAACCCTAACCGGTTTGAGCTTGGTTTAGTAGCTTCGTTTGGTATGCGAAATTTTGAGAAAAGTACTAGTATTAAAACTTTATCTCAAACAATAAAACCTTCTAAAGTAAAACGTAAAATTCAATCAACAAAACTTTGTACTGGTGGTGAAGCTATTGAATATTTATTACGCCAAGTTCATTTAGAACGTGAACTTCAAATATTACTAAAATCTATTTCTGATATTCAAAAAGAATTATCAACTTTACCGACAATTGAACATCGATTTAAAGAGCCTCCAAAATCATTTTCGCGTAGTTTTACAAGATTGAAAAAGGATGTTCGACGTTTAAAAGTAATTAAAGCTTTAGTTGAAGGAGATATTGAGCCGGATTGGTTTATTTTAAAAGCAATTCCAGTATTACCGCCAGATTTACGCCCGATTTTACGTTTACCAAATGGTGTTTTTGCTGTTTCTGATTTAAATACTCTTTATCGAAAGATTCTTATCCGTAATAATCGTTATCAAACTTTTGTGCAACTTGGGTTATGGGGTGCTGTGTTAATGGAAAAACGTTTATTACAAGAAGCTGTTGATCAGTTAATCGAAAATAAACGTTCAAGTACACCTTTTAGTCAAAAACGTCATTTAAAATCACTTTCTGAAAGTTTAAGAGGAAAACAAGGGCGATTCCGTCAAAATTTATTAGGTAAGCGAATTGATTATTCAGGCCGCTCTGTAATTGTTGTAGGCCCACAGTTACGATTAAATCAGTGTGGTTTACCACGGGAAATGGTTTTAGAATTATTCCAACCATTTTTAGTAGCGCGTTTAATAGGCCGTTCACAATTAGCGCGTTCAGTAAGACAGGCTAAAAATTTTCTTCAAAATCCTGCAAGCCGTTTTTGGCCATTAATCCAATCTTGTATTGCAGAGCATCCAATTTTATTAAATCGAGCCCCAACTCTTCACCGATTAGGAATTCAAGCCTTTGAGCCAAAAGTTGTTTCAGGTCGAGCTATTTTGCTTCATCCTTTAGTTTGTCCTGCTTTTAATGCGGATTTTGATGGTGACCAAATGGCTGTTCATGTGCCTTTATCGATTGAGGCTCAAAGCGAGGCTCGAATTTTAATGTTAGCTACTCATAATCTGCTATCACCTGCAACAGGTCAGCCAGTAACTTTACCAAGTCAAGATATGGTTCTTGGTTGTTATTTTTTAACAGCAGATGCAAGAATTTCTCAAAAAGGTTTTTTCAATAGCTTTGAAGATGTAATTTTTGCTCATGAAAAAAATAACATTGGTTTACATACATGGATATGGGTACGTTGGCGTGAAAGTTTTACTGCTTGGTCGAATAAAATAACTCCAATTGAAGTACGCATTCATCCGAAAGGTTTTAGAATTGAAATTTATAAGGAATGTATTCGTATTTATGATAAATTAGGTCATTTAAATCAACAGTATATTAAAACAACTGCTGGTCGTATTTTATGGAATCAAGCTATTTATGATGTATTTTAATCAACATTTTGATAAAACAAAGCTTAGGTTATTTATTGCTTGGTTATTAAACCGGCTTGGTGGATGGCAAACAATTCATGCTTTAGAACGTTTTAAAAAATTAGGGTTTGGTTATGCAACCCGTGCAGGAGTTTCCTTAGGAGTTGATGATTTATCTGCACCCCCATTAAAAATGGGGTTCGTTGATGCAACATCAGAATTTGTTCAATCTTCTTTTGCCGGTCAATCTATTGGTTCTGAAAAAGCTCAACGTGTTATTGATTCTTGGTCTGGAGCAAGTGAAGTTTTAAAAGATGCCGTAGTAGATCATTTTTTACAAACTGATCCTTTAAACCCTATCTATATGATGGCATTTTCTGGTGCCCGAGGTAGTTTAACACAAGTACGTCAATTAGTAGGGATGCGTGGTCTAATGGTAGACCCAATGGGTAATATCTTAACTTTACCTGTTCAACATTCTTTTCGTGAAGGGTTAACTGTGACTGAATATATGTTGTCCTGTTATGGTGCTCGTAAAGGATTAGTAGATACTGCATTACGAACAGCAAAATCTGGTTATTTAACTCGTCGTTTAGTTGACGTAGCTCAAGATGTTTTAGTCCGTCGAATTGATTGTGGAACTCGAAATGGAATAGTGTTATCAGACTTAAAAACTCCCGAAGGGGTTCTTTTACGTCCTTTAAATAAACGTTTATTAGGTCGAGTACTTCTATCAAATAACCAAGTCATTGATACCGAATTAGCAAAAAAGCTAAGTAAGGAAAAAGAAGTTGAAGTTCGATCACCTTTAACTTGTCGCCCTAATTTAGGTACAGGTAGTCCTGATGTGTGTCAACTATGTTATGGTTGGAATTTAGCTCGTGGACAAACTGTTCAAGTAGGTGAAGCTGTAGGTATTTTAGCTGCACAATCTATTGGTGAACCCGGCACGCAATTAACAATGCGGACTTTCCATACAGGTGGTGCTGTAGCTGGTCAAAAGAGTAGCCGTTTACGTGCTCCACAAGCGGGTCGTTTATGTTTTTTAACAAAAGTTCCAGGTTCTCTGGTACGTACAGCTGTAGGGGAGTTAGGGTTTATTGTTTATCAAACAACCCAATTTTCTATTTTTACTTCTTCCCATAATAATTTTGAACGGTTAGATTATAAAGTTCCTCCTGGAACCTGTTTACTTGTTAGACATGGACAATGGGTTAGACGTTTCCAAGATTTAGCTTTTTGGCCTTTATCGAAGAATAATGCAAACCCTGTATTGAATCAATATAAGTCAGGAACTTCCTTAAATGCTCAATGGATTTATAGTTCACCCTCAAAAGAAAAAATGAAACCTATCTGGCTTTTATCAGGTTCATCATCAAGTCGTATGAACCTTAATACGTCTTTCGGGGATAAAATTTCAGTAGGCGAAATACAAAACCATTGTACACTGTTTCAAGGATCAGACATTGAAAAAACTGAAAAATTAAAAACAAAGACTCCTTTAGGGGATTTTATTTTTGAAAAGACAGGGTTACGATCAGAAGTAATTTCTTTGAATACTGGTCGAATAATTAGTTGGCAGAAAAGCTGGCTAGGACTGCGCAAAGCCCAACGTAATTTAATAAACCTTTCGAATTTGAAAAACTCTTCTCAAAATGCTTTTAATCCCGCAAATGAAGGGAAGTGGTTACCTCGTGGAACCTTCTTAGGTTTTTTCATTTATACAACTCCAACTTCGGGAGATATTGTTCAAGGTTTACCGCGAATTGATGCTTTATTTGAAGCTCGTTCAGCTACAGGTTTAGCAGAACATATGATCTCAGTCTTTAATTCATTAGTCGAAAAAGGGCTGGATTCCCGACAAGCTACAAAAGCAGCTTTCACCGCTATTCAAGAACTTTTAATTTGTCGTATTCAAGAAGCTTATTTAGACCAAGGGGTTCAAATTGATGATAAGCATCTTGAAGTGATTGTCCGACAAATGACATCGAAAGTTTTGATTAATTATTCTGGTGATAGTCCTTGTGTCCCTGGTGATTTGATTCCATTAGAAGAAGCAGAAGCGCTTTGTGGGGCGTTAAAAGCATTGGGCTTAGAAGAGCTAACTTATGAACCAACTCTAATTGGTATCACAAAATCGGCATTACAAAAACAGGGTTTTCTTTCTCCTGCAAGTTTCCAAGATACTATTCGAGTTTTATTACGCTGTTCACTTGAAGCTCAACAAGATCCTGTACGTGGGTTAAAAGAACATGTAATTTTAGGGCAGAATTTACCGTCTGGGACAGGCCATCGTGCAAGCCAACTATTTAATTAATTTTTTTAATGGTTACACCTTAATTGAATTATTGATAAAATAAATAATATAAAGTTTAAATAAAAAAAATAATGTTTTTTGAACAACTAGTAAAAGTAGGAGGTCATTTAGGTCATGCTCCACGTTCGTGGCATCCTAAAATGGCTCCATATATTTTAGAAAGCCGTGATGGTGTTCATATCTTAGATTTAGTTCAAAGTTATGCATACTTAAATCAGGTTAAACAGTTTATTTCTCGTGCGAAAAAACAAAACCGCACTTTCTTATTTGTAGGGACAAAAGCGCAAGCAGCTCATTCAGTTGCTTTAGCGGCAAAGTCTTGTAATTCCTATTACATCAACCAACGTTGGTTAGGTGGCTTATTAACAAACTGGTCCACACTGAAGCGTTCCATTGGTTTATTAAACCGAATGGAGTTAATTCAACGTGAGCGAGTAGTTGAAACTCTACCAAATAAATTAAAATCTTCTTTTTCACGTGAACATGCCCGCCTACGTAAATATTTAGGTGGCATCGAATCAATGAAATCCGAACCGGACGTAGTAATTATTGTGGGACAGAAAGAAGAAGCTATTGCTTTGAACGAATGTGAAAAATTAGGTATTCGTACAATCACATTACTAGATACTAATTGTAATCCAGACTCAGCGGATCTTTTTATTCCTGTAAACGATGATTCTATTAAAGCTATCCGTTCTGTTTTAACTGATTTATCAACTGAAATTAGTCAGGCATAAACCTCTAATCTTTCGCGTTTTCCCCTGGGTTGATAAAATAATAATAGAGGTTAATTTCAATTATAAGATTTATCTCTCAGTCAAAATCTCTTTACAAAAGGTTCGAAGATGAATTTAGCTACTATTGCTTCTCTATCAGTCGGTCAACATCTTTATTGGCGTACAGAAAGTGTAGCGGTTCACGGTGAAACTTTACTAACATCATGGTTTATTTTAGGTTTGCTTGGTATTGTATCTATTGCAGGTAATAGTAATTTAAAATCTATTCCTGAAGGATTACAAAATGTTACTGAGTTTTCTTTAGAATTTATTCGTGATATTGCAAAGACTCAAATTGGTGAAGAAGAACATAAAGAATGGGTTCCTTTTATCGGGACAATTTTTTTATTTATCTTTGTTTCTAACTGGTCAGGTGCGTTATTGCCTTGGCGTGTTATTGAATTACCAAACGGTGAACTTGGTGCTCCTACAAACGACATCAACACTACGGCTGCTTTAGCCCTATTAACATCCATTGCATATTTTTATGCGGGTATTGCTAAAAAGGGTATTAGCTATTTCAAACGTTACGTTGAGCCGGCTCCTTTTTTATTACCAATTAATGTCTTAGAAGACTTCACAAAACCTTTATCACTTTGTTTCCGTTTATTCGGAAACATTTTAGCGGATGAGTTAGTAGTAGGCGTATTACTTCTTTTAGTACCTCTACTAGTACCTGTACCTCTAATGTTATTAGGTTTATTTACAAGTGCTATCCAAGCTTTAGTTTTTGCAACTCTTGCTGGTGCTTATATTGGTGAATCTTTAGAAGATCATCATTAATTTTTAATTTACTTTTTTTTAACAATCTAAATTAAATTAATTTATCTTTAATTTAATTTCTTAAATATAATCTTATAATTAGAACGAAAAAACGATTATGAATCCATTAATTGCTGCTGCTTCTGTTGTTGCTGCTGGTTTAGCTGTTGGTTTAGGTTCCATTGGACCTGGTATTGGTCAAGGAACTGCTGCAGGTTACGCTGTAGAAGGTATTGCTCGTCAGCCGGAAGCTGAAGGTAAAATCCGTGGTGCTCTTTTATTAAGTTTCGCATTCATGGAGTCTCTGACTATTTATGGTCTAGTAGTAGCTCTTGCATTAATTTTTGCAAACCCGTTCGTATCATAACCCAAAAATCATAAAACAAATAACTTTAGTTTTATGGGCATTGAACTTAATCTAAATATTTTTGAAACCAACCTAATCAATCTTGGGATTGTACTTAGTGTGGTATTTTTAGTGATTGTAGATGCTTTTAAAGCTGCATTAAATGAACGTAAAGAAGGAATCTTAACGGCACTTAATGAAGCTAATGAACGTTATGAAGAAGCGCAAACTCGTTTAAATGCTGCTGTAGCACTTTTAGATGAAGCTAAAGAAAAAGCACAATCCATTCAAAAAGCAGCTCCAGCGACTGCTCTTAAAGAAAAAGAGAGTATTCAAAGTCAGTATGCTTTAGAAGAAGATCGTATGAATCAAAAATTTGAAAATGATTCAACTTTAGCAGGCGCTAGATTGTCTAAGACTCTTTATAACCATATGGTTCATACTAGCATCTCCAAGGCACGTACTTATCTCGTAACTCACGTGAATCAAGTAGGTCAAAATGCATCTTTATCCAAAGTTGTAGATTTAATTGATTCCGAAAAAGAAGTAGCTTTAGCATAGAAAAGAAACATGGTCAAAATTCGTCCAGACGAAATTAGTACAATTCTCCGCCAACAAATTGAAGACTATACTCAACAAGTAGACGTTACTAACGTTGGTACAGTTTTACAAGTAGGTGATGGTATCGCTCGTGTTTATGGTTTAGACCGAGCAATGGCCGGAGAATTACTTGAATTTGAAGACGGAACTATCGGTATCGCTTTAAACCTAGAATCTGACAACGTAGGTGTTGTATTAATGGGTGAAGGTTTAGCTATCCAAGAAGGTAGTTCTGTTCGCGCAACTGGTAAGATTGCACAAATTCCTGTAGGGGATAAGTTCTTAGGTCGCTTAGTCGATCCTTTAGCTCGTCCTATTGATGGAAAAGGAGAAATTCCTTCTTCCGAGACACGTTTAATCGAGTCTAACGCACCAGGTATTATTTCACGTCGTTCAGTATACGAACCTCTTCAAACAGGTTTAGTTGCTGTTGATGCTATGATTCCAATTGGTCGTGGTCAACGTGAGCTTATCATTGGTGACCGTCAAACAGGAAAAACTGCAATTGCTACAGATACAATCCTTAACCAAAAAGGTAAAGATGTTGTATGTGTTTATGTAGCAATCGGACAGAAAGCATCTACTGTTGCTCAAATTATTGATACTCTAGAAAGCAATGGTGCTATGGAGTACACAACTATTGTTGCAGCTAACGCTGATTCACCAGCGACTCTTCAATATTTAGCACCTTATACTGGAGCTGCATTAGCAGAATACTTCATGTATAACGGAAAGCATACGTTAGTAATTTATGATGATTTATCGAAACAAGCGCAAGCTTATCGTCAAATGTCACTATTACTACGTCGTCCGCCAGGCCGTGAGGCATATCCTGGGGATGTTTTCTATCTTCACTCACGTCTTTTAGAGCGTGCAGCAAAATTAAATGATGCTTTAGGTGAAGGTAGTATGACAGCTTTACCTATTATCGAAACTCAAGGTGGGGATGTTTCGGCTTATATCCCAACTAACGTTATTTCGATTACAGATGGTCAAATTTTCTTATCTGCTGATATTTTCAACGGTGGTATGCGACCAGCTATTAACGTAGGTATTTCTGTATCTCGTGTAGGTTCAGCTGCACAAGTAAAAGCAATGAAAAAAGTTGCTGGTAAACTTAAGCTAGAATTAGCTCAGTTTGATGAGTTAGAAGCATTCTCTCAGTTCGCTTCTGATTTAGATGCTGCTACACAAGCTCAATTAGCTCGTGGTGCACGTTTACGTGAGCTATTAAAACAACCTCAAAGTAATCCTTATTCAGTAGAAGATCAAGTTGCTATGATCTATGCTGGTACTAACGGTTACTTAGATGTAATTGACACTCCAAAAGTTCAAGAGTTTGTTGCTGGTTTATTAAATTACTTAAAGACTCAAAAATCAGTATATGGTGACACAATCCGTAAAGATTATGTTTTCAGTACTGAAGTAGAAAATTCTTTAGTAGAAGGTATTAAAGAATACACTGCTGTATTCACTGGCTCTTAAGTCTTTTTTTTTGAGAGGGGTAATCCCTCTCAAAAAAGCTTGCTTTTAGAGAGAGAATTTAGTATATTAAAGATATAACAGCAGGCCTTTAGCTCAGTTGGTAGAGCGCGTGCCTTACAAGCACGATGTCATCGGTTCGATCCCGGTAGGGCCTATTTAAGAATTAAAAAAATTCTAACTTACGTTTTAAAAAGACTCCACAAACGATAAAAAAAAATTTAAACTATATAAGGACATTTATCTAAAATTTTTATTATTTGTCTAGTTTAAATAATTAAATTAGTGTATACGTATGATTCGTCCAATCTTAACTGAAAAATCTCTTCGTCTTATGGAAGAAGGTCAATATACTTTTGATCTTAACCGTGAATGGACGAAGCCTCAAATCAAATTTTTTGTAGAAGACCTTTTCAATGTAAATGTAAGTTCAATTCGTACTTACCGTCTTCCTCGCCAATTAAAAACACAGAAAAGAGCTATTATTCAACTTCAAGGTAATCAAACTTTAGATTACACTTTTGCTGAGTCTGAATAATTCTAGTAAAACATTATTAAATCTAAAATCTTATTATGGGTATCTTAACTAAAACTCGTTCAGTCACACCTGGTACACGTCACCAAGTTGCGGCTGATTTTTCCGAATTAACAAAGTCGAAACCCGAAAAAACATTAACTCAAGGTTACGCCCGAAAATTTGGCCGTAATCACCGTGGTGTTAAAACAACACGTCACCGTGGTGGTGGGCATAAACGTAATTATAGAGAAGTCGATTTTCGTCGTACTAAACATAATATTCAAGCACAAGTTGTGGCTATTGAATATGATCCAAACCGTAATGCCCATTTAGCGTTATTACACTATGAAGATGGTGAAAAGCGTTATATTCTTCATCCTCGAGGTTTAGAGGTTGGGGCTACAGTTGCGTCTGGAAACAGTGTTCCTTTAACTGTTGGGAATACATTACCACTAAAAAATATTCCTTTAGGTGTAGAAATTCATAATGTTGAAGTTCATCCAGGGAAAGGTGGTCAATTTAGTCGATCTGCCGGATCATCTTGCACAATTTTAGCTAAAGAAAATGAATTCATTACGTTAAAAATGCCATCTGGCGAAGTTCGTAAAGTATTAGAAACTTGCTGTGCAACAATCGGTCAAGTTGGTAATGTAAATAACAGCAACCTATGTTCTGGTAAAGCAGGCCGTAGTCGTTGGTTAGGTCGTCGTCCTCATGTTCGAGGTAGTGTAATGAACCCTGTAGATCACCCACATGGTGGTGGTGAAGGTCGTGCACCTGTCGGTCGTAAAAGTCCTGCTACTCCTTGGGGTAAAGTAGCTTTAGGTGCTCGCACACGTAAAGGTAACAAATCAAGTAACAAAATGATTGTTCGACGTCGTAAAAAATAAACTTAATTAATTAAAAATCATTAAATCTATGGCACGTTCTAGTCGTAAAGGTCCTTATGTCTCCGCTTCTTTACTCAAGAAATTAGAAAAACTAATTGCTGCTGATGAAAAGAAAGTGATCTTAACTTGGTCTCGTTCCAGTACAATCCTTCCTAATATGATTGGTCATACTTTAGGAGTTCATAATGGACGTCAACATGTTCCTGTTTTTATCACTGATCAAATGGTTGGTCACAAGTTAGGTGAATTTGCACCTACTCGAACTTTCCGTGGTCATGTTAAAAATGATAAAAAAGCAAAACGTTAAAAACAATATTTATAATTTAATTTTATGGGTCAAAAAGTTCATCCAAAAGGGTTCCGATTAGGGTTTACACAAGATCATTTATCAAATTGGTATGCTTCACCAAAAGATTATGCTCAATATGTAATTCAAGATAACGAACTTCGTCAAAAATTAACTTTAGAAGGAGTTAGTAAAATTGAAATTCGTCGTGTTCCTGGTCAAATCCGTGTATGGTTATACACCTCTCAACAAAAACAAGTTTTACCTGTTATTGAAGGTATTCGTCAAGAATTAGAGCGAAAGTATAACTTAAATATTTTCTTTAAAATCATTCAAGTACCAAAGCGTCATACAGAAGCTGTTGTTCTTGCAGATTGGATCACTGAAAAATTAACTCGTCGTGAGCCGTTCCGAAGAGTTTTACGTCAGAGTATTCAACGTGCAAAAGCTATGGGTGCTTTAGGAGTAAAAGTTCAAATCTCCGGCCGTTTAAATGGTGCAGAAATTGCCCGAACAGAATGGGTTCGTAGTGGTCGTATTCCACTTCATACTCTACGAGCTGATATTGATTATTCTTATAAGACAGCCCGAACTCTTTATGGTATCGTGGGAGTGAAAGTTTGGCTTTATGGTGGAATGCGTCTTAATTAGATAACTAATTTAATATCTTATTTTTTTAATCGGAGAAAAATAGTATGTCCCTTGTCACACTTGTCAAGGATACGACAGATTTTGTCCAATTCTTAATGCAAGAACCATTTCCTTTGGCTGCAACTCATTTTCTGGGTTGGCTTTTAAGTAAGTGTGTTTCTTTCCTTTCGTTTAAATGGTTAATAAATCTTCCTTTATTCCCAATCTTTATCCCCAAATTATCTACTCAAGTTATTCAGGAAGGGTTAAATCTAACAAGTACAGATCAGTCTTTTGAAAATTTAGGGTTTTTCCCTGCTGCACAAAGTGGGTGGAATAAAGTTTTTCCAGGTTTATTAAATAGTTTCTTTTTAGTTCTTCCTTTTTCACCAGCACGAATTCTTTGGATTCGCCGTTTAGTAGTTCAAGGTATTCCAGCTGGGGTTTCATCAGGTTTAGGCTTAATTGTAGGCCAATTCCTATTTTTAGCAGTCGTGATTTTTGGTTTTAGGCCGATTTTATCAATATGGTCTGCTTTAGAACCATTATCATTCTTAATCGGGTTAGTTTGGTTTTTAGTTATTTTTGATCAATTATGTTCTAAAAAAGCTACACCTGTTGAATGGAATAATAAGAAACAGTGTATTCAATTATTTTTACAGAGCTTATTTTTAGGTTGTGTAGAACAAACAACTTTAGGTCAATATTTATCAGGTTTAACAACTACAAGTGAATCCTTTTTCAATGAAGGGTTTGATTCATCTAGTCAATTCCAATTTTATTTAAGTCAAATGACATATTTAATTGGTATTGGGGTAGGTTTATGTGCATTTGGAGGTCTATTGGGCTGGACGCTTTGGAAAGGGTCCCAAATTTGGTATCAAACATCAAGTTTACCTTACCAGATGTGGAAAATGCAACAAGTTAACCCTATATTAATTTTGATTTATGGTTCAACTATTTTATCATCGATCCCATATTATAGTTGGGACTATTTATTTGCTAAACCATTAGGTTTTATCCCTGATGATAAAGGGTTAGATAAAATATCTTCAAATTGGGTTGGTGTTAAATCTGATCCTCAACTTCCACGCTGGCGCGATTATTATATGCGCGTGAGTGGAGGAGAAGCAGGTATTTTAGGTGATGGTTGGGTTTGGTCACGTTATGATAAAGCTGATTTTCCTGCTTCACGAAAACGACGCGCTTTAGAAGCAATGTTGATTAGCCATGAATGGTTTCCACATTGGGCTAAAGATCGTGGGTTATTAAATATGGAATATTGGCCAGCGCAGCCTAATATTTTAAAACGATTTTCAAGAAAAATAGGAAGTTTAACTTTACCTGGTGGCGATCGAATGAGAGATTTAATTTGGCCAAAAGATAGACGTGAACGAACAATTGCTCGGGATTCTATTCGAGGTGTAAAAAATTGGTCACCAAACCGCTTAAATAAGTTGCACATTTTTTGGGGCAACTTAAAGAAAAGTAGGGGGGTAACCCGTTCTGAATTGCTTCAAGCTTCACGCTATTTAACCTTTGGCCGTTTACGTTCTTTACCAGTTGATAAAGAAGCGAGTACAAACCCATTTGTAGATATTGAATCAAAACGTACTTTAGGTAATGATTCTGTATCTCCTATGGTTTCTACGTGGATTGAAAAAACTCGTGTAAATCAAGGAATTAATACGTTAGATAATGAATTTGTTCTTTTTGGAGAAAATGGTAATTTCCCAGTTTCTGTGAAAAAGAGAAAAAATTCTATTTTTGATTTATGGTTAGCTACAAGATCTCAAGTTATCCCTGAATTTAAAGCAAAATCTGAAGAGTTTAAAAAATTCCATAAATATTGGGTTGTTCGTAATTTAATTAAACCTCGTATCGTTCAATGGCGTTTAAAACCTTCAGAAGAAAATTATCTATGGATGGCCGAACAGGATTTACAAGGTAAGAATCGAGGTGGAGATATGTCTTTCTTATTTACAGAAACAGAAAAACTAAAAAGTAATGAATCTAATTTATTACGTCTCCAACATTATCTTGAAGTTAGTAAAAAGCTATCTGATCAAATTCCAAATAAATCATTTGAGAAGAATAACAGTAGTATCGAACCAACTGCATATAGCCAAGCTTTCAAACCATTAAAATTAGAAAGCCCTGCTACTAATACTATTAGTATTCAACGCAATCGTATAAAATATCGTCGTAATATTATTAAAAAACGTCGTTATGCACCGCGTGTACGTAATAGACGACAAGGTGGAGCTAATTTTAGTGGTGCTGGGTTAAAACGCCGTAATGTTATTTTTGGTTTGCGCCGACCTCGTTTCTTACAAACGCGTGAAAGTCAACGTAAAGGCGATAGACGTTTATGGCGCCGTCGAGCACCACTACGACCATCACCTGTGGGTCCTTCCCGTTGGTCTTCTTTTAATTATTATCGTCAGCAAGTTTATCATCAAGCATTGTCCCATGTTGTAGATAATGTGATGAAAGGACAGCCGAAAGATTATTATTTAACTACAGAAGAAGAAAAGGCATTAGCTAAACGTAAAATTCAATTAGCTCGTTATTACGATAGTTTACGTAGTTATCAAAAATCACCACGTTTCCAACGCTTTGTTCCAGGTGGTTCTAGAACTTTCACAGATGGAGTATATAATCATCAATTTAAAGGTACATTGAGTTATGCACGTCGTTTATTCTATGTAACACCATTAGAAGCTCAAAACATGGAAGGTGGTCGGGTTTATAAGATGAGTCAATTACTTTACGATCGTAATTCAAATAATCCTATGCTTCATGAAGAGTTAAGTTCGCCGACTGATGGAAAACAACCTTTCTTAGAATTATTACCGAGCCCATCTCCGTTTTATACAGGTTGGGATGCTAATAATCATAAGATGGTTTTAACATCACGTACTTTACCTCGTATTGGAGCCGGTTACAGAGTTCCTTCAATGGAAGGAGCCTTTACTGCTTGGCCTTATAGTACTGAAAAAGTTCGTGAACTTGGACGTCCTCGTGTATTTATACGCGATAAGAAAAATGTTTCACGACGTCGTATGGCCTTTGCTTGGGATTGGAAAAATTTACAGGTTGGTTTTAGTTGGCGTACAACACCTCGTAGCTCTATTTGGTTTGATCAATCAACAGATGAACCAATTAATACTAAAGCTCCTTTAGGTTATTGGGCACGTCCTCAAACTCGTCAAATTTTCCAAAAGAAATCTCTTCGTCGTCGACGTTGGAATCGTTGGTATTTACGCATGCCTGCTTTACCTCGTTTAGGTGGTTTTTCTTGGGACGCCTAAAAAATCCATGATATCCTAAAGATAAGTTAAGCTTCTCTTTTTGACTAAAATATGTCACATTCCGTTAAAATATACGATACTTGTATCGGTTGTACACAATGTGTTCGTGCTTGTCCAACAGATGTCCTAGAAATGGTACCGTGGGATGGCTGTAAAGCAAATCAAATTGCTTCTGCTCCCCGTACTGAGGACTGTGTTGGTTGTAAGCGTTGTGAAAGTGCATGCCCTACAGATTTCTTAAGTGTTCGAGTTTATTTAGGTGCTGAAACTACAAGAAGTATGGGTCTTGCATATTAATTTAAGTTTTATACCTTTATGAATAATTTTGTAACTTATTTATCTTCGGCACCTGTCGTGCTACTTTTAACAGTAAGTTTATTATCTGGTTTACTTATTGAGATTAACCGTTTCTATCCAGATCCTTTAATCTTTTCTTAAGTTATAAAAGGGGTAACGAAAAAACTTCGTTACCCCTTTAAACTCGAACGTATCTAATGCAGTTTTTAAAGAATTTCCCTTGGCCTTTTGTTGAATTGTTAAGTGGATTTGTTTTAGGTAGTTGTTTTATAGTTCTTTTTAAACCTTCACAACTTTTTTTACTTAGTTTTTTCTTGCTGATTGAAAGTGCTTCATGGAAATGGGTACAAATTGCTCGTTGGCATAGATTTCGAGCAGGGTTTCTTTTAGGTATTTTTGTGGATGCTTTTAAAGTAGGAAGTTGATTATCCTCTCGATTATTGATAATCTATAAAATGAATACTAATAAGGAGAGATGACCGAGTGGCCTAAGGTAGCGCATTGCTAATGCGCCGTACGGTGTCAAGCTGTACCGAGGGTTCGAATCCCTCTCTCTCCGAAGTATATTAAGTTAGAGTATGATATAATACTCATAGAAAAAAATTATAAAGCTATGCCTCTGTGGTGGAATTGGTAGACACGCTACGTTTAGGCCGTAGTCTTTAATCGGGTGAGAGTTCGAGTCTCTCCGGAGGCATCAACATGTATGGAATTCACTGATATCTTTTTAGATTTCAGACTAATCAAATGAGTTTTAAATGGCTGCAATTTTTCAACTGACAGTTTTCGCACTTATCGCTTTATCTTTTGCACTTGTAGTAGGTGTTCCTTTTACTTTTGCACTACCTGAAGGGTGGACTGCGAACCGTAATTTTATCCTTACAGGCGCAGGACTATGGCTACTTCTAGTTTTCGCTGTAGGTGTTTTAAATTCTTTTGTTGTTTAAATGAATAAAAAAGAAGGGTTTTTATAAACCCTTCTTTTATTCTTTTAAAACTTTTAACTTAATCATAAAAATAAATTATTTTATATAATATAAGCAGTAGGGTAGAGCAGTCTGGTAGCTCGCAAGGCTCATAATCTTGAGGTCGTTGGTTCAAATCCAACCCCTGCTA